CTTAATTCTGTTGAAGCTATTAAACGTGGAGTTCAAGCGGGATTAGGGGTTTCATTTGTATCTATTCTTATGGTTAAAGATGAATTATATTCAAAACGTCTGAATTCAGTAATGATTGATGATAGAAATATTAGTAAACATTTAACATTACTTGTTAACTTAAAAACCCATAAATCACAATTATCGGGGAAATTTTATAAATATTGTTTTGCTATATTAAAAACGCGTCTATATATCAAGTTTCTTAATTTAGATTATTAGTTAAGTGGTTTTTGAACATCTTAAATTTTTAAGATGTTCAAAAACTACTTAACTAATAATCTAAATTAAGAAGTATTAAATAAGCAAAACTAACGCCTCCAAATGCGCCAATAAAAAATCCCGAAGTGAATTGGTTCCAATTTTTACCATTCAATAAATCATTTTTATTAATTACCTCAGATTCTTGAAAAGTTACTTTCCCGTACATAGCTAAGCAAACAGTTAATATTGTTACTAAAGCTACGGAAGATAGAAACCCGATTAAAAGTGAAATTTCAGATGCTCGTAATGGGCCTAATTTTTCAAAAGGTCCTAGTAATAAATAACCATGTGCCATACCAATTTCTAGCCCGCGTAAAAGCGGAGATAGCCCTTTTCTATAAGCAGGTAAACTACCTAAATAAGCTTTTGTTGCTGCTGATGAAGTTATTGGTGTTGATAAGTGCCCAACCGAAGGGTCATCGTTGTAAGGTTTAATAAAACTTGTCATAAGTATTTTGTAAAACTTTATTATATAAAAATATTTATATCTTTTTAAAAGAGAATAATTTAGGATTCCAGTGAATGAGAAATTTTATTTTTTGAACCAGTTGAGCCAATTAAATTAGTGTATTTTTTGGTTTTAGATATATAATAGTATATTATATCATTTTTTATAATTTTTAGCCAAGGAAAAAAAATGAGTGTTCTTATCGATTACGTTTTATTGCTAGGTATCGCCTTTGTACTTGCATCTGGTTTGTTTTTAGGACTAAAAGGAATTAAATTAATTTAATTCCTTTTAGTCTTGTTGAGATTTAAATTTAAATTAAATTTAGAATTTTAGTCTAAGCATTTATAAATTCTATACTGTTAAGAAAATAAAGAAAGAATTATGAGTACTGAGAAAAGTAATAACTTATTAAAACGTGATATTGTCATTGGTTCGAGACGTTTTAGCAATTATTTCTGGACATTTATTTTATTTTTTGGAGGATTAGGGTTTTTACTTACAGGTATTTCAAGTTATTTGCAAAAGAATTTATTATTTTTTATTAACTCAACGGAATTATCCTTTTTACCTCAAGGTCTGGTTATGACATTCTATGGAGTTGTTGCTATAAGTTTAAGTATATATATTGGGCTTACCATTTTTTGGGACGTTGGCAGTGGGTATAATGAATTTGATAAGCAAAATGAATTGATTAGAATAGTAAGACGTGGTTTCCCAGGAAAAAATCGTCAAATATTATTAGTATATGCGTTCAAAAATATTAAAAGTATTAAATTAAATATACAAGATGGTATTAACCCTAAGCGTGTTATTTATTTATGTACAAAGGATCAACGAGAAATTCCCCTAACACCTGTGGAACAACCCAGATCTTTAGAGGTTTTGGAAAATGAAGCATCTGAATTAGCAAGATTTTTAAATATTAATCTAGAAGGACTTTAATTTATTAAAATTAGTCTAGATAATATTTATTTTTAAACTACTTATTTATTTATTTATTTATCTTTTAGTTAGAATAAAACTAATAAACATAAATAAATTATATTATAGTAGGTTATAAATGCGAGCATAGTTTAGTGGTAAAACCATAGCCTTCCAAGCTATTGATGCGAGTTCGATTCTCGCTGCTCGCTAACAAGAAAGATTTCCACTTAAAAACTTTTTAATCTAATTATAGTTTAAGAGAAAAATAAGATTTTACTAGGAATGAGAAATAACTTTGTTATACTTATAAACAAGAAAGGTATAATATATTTTTATAAAATGGAGAAAGTTTTAAAATGTCTGGTGGTTCAACAGGGGAACGTCCTTTTTCTGATATCATAACAAGTGTACGCTATTGGATTATTCATAGTATTACAATTCCTTCTTTATTTATTTCTGGTTGGTTATTTATAAGTACTGGTTTAGCCTATGATGTTTTTGGAACTCCTAGACCTAATGAATACTTTACACAGGACAGACAACAAGTTCCGTTAGTAAATGATAGATTCAGTGCTAAGCAAGAATTAGAAGACTTAACAAGAGGATTATAAAAAAATATATAAAATTTAGGAGAAATACGTGACTAGAAATACAAATCAACCTGTAGCTTACCCTATTTTTACTTTTCGTTGGCTTGCTATACATGGTTTAGCTGTTCCAACGATATTCTTTATAGGTGCAATTACATCAATGCAATTTATCCAACGATAGGAGTTTATTTAATGACAGGTCCAAATCCTAATAAGCAAGAAGTTGAAATAAGTCGTACATCTTTATACTGGGGTTTATTATTATTTTTCATATTAGCAGTACTTTTCTCTAGTTATTTCTTTAACTAAGGGATTTTGTAATTACTAGGTAGAATTTTTATAAGGTTAAGAAAAGATATAGGAGCAAGAGAATATTATGGCAGGAACAGGAAGAATACCACTTTGGTTAGTCGCATTAGTTGGTGGCCTAGGAGTTATAGTCGTTGTAGGTACTTTTATTTTTGGTTCTTATTCTGGGTTAGGGTCTTCACTTTAACAATCAATTGCTATGGGCTTATTGTTTATCTATATTGAAAAAGACACCATTGAATAACTTTCGAAATTCCCAAGGTTCTCTAGAGAACCTTGGGAATTTCGAAAGTTATTCAATGGTGTCTTTTTCAATATAGATAAACAATAAGCCCATAGCAACGGCAGGAAAAACTAGCCCAACTAAAGGGACTAAAATTGAAGGTAAATAATTAATTAACATAATATATTTTATTAATAAATTTTGTAGTAAACGATACTAACACATAGATTTAAGACTAAATTTAAAGTATACAAATGCATTCAACAAAAAGTGAAAATTTTTATAATCGTCTAAAAGAAATGCATAACTTTGCAGAAATCTACGCTAAACAAACTAATACCTTTTTTTGCTTAGACCCTTCAATAACTTCTGTAATTATTACAGGGTTAGCTACTTATAAAGATAATTATGGCGTTCCGTTATGCCCTTGTAGAAATTTTCGTAGTGAAAAAGCTGAAATTGAACTAAATTATTGGGTTTGCCCTTGTGTTTCAATGCGCGAACGGAAAGAATGTCATTGCAAATTATTTGTACAACCTAATGACTCAAGCGCCTCAGAAACTCAAAAAATTAGCCTAGATACTATTTATAAAAATTTATAAATCAGCTTTTTTTGCTATAAAAATAATAAGTGGGCCTGATACAATAATTAGTGTTGCAGTAATTACTTGACCAATAACTTGCCAATTCATACGGTTCTTCTCCTGAATAATTATCTAGGTATTTTTTCATACATAAAAATGTAAGTACTTATTATTATTAATAATACTTATTTAAACCCTCAAGACTAAAAAATCATTTATTGATACTTCTATTATAATTCAAACTAAGAAATAAAATAAAAACTAAGATACCTATTTTTATTTTCTTACAAAAGTACCGTAATTATTTTTCAACATTTTAAGTGAGGTATTGAAAACCAAGTTTAATAAATTATGGACAAATAGAAATTTTTTACGAAAAAATTATATATTTAAAATCTGTAATTCGATTAACTAATAAATTTTTAAACAATCAATAAATATTTTTACTAAGGAGTGAAGAGTATATGGAAATAGCAAAAAGCTTTGAAAATCTGTCTCTAGAAAAAAATTTAAACTTAAAGCAAGTTTATTTAGATACACAAATAAAAACAATAATTGATATATTAGAAGAAGAATTAGTGGGTTTAATACCTGTTAAAACAAGAATTCAAGAAATTTCAGCATTATTAGTTATAGACAAATTAAGAGAAAATCTAGGGTTCACAACTGGAAATCCAGGTTTACATATGTCTTTTACTGGGAGTCCCGGTACAGGGAAAACTACTGTTGCGACACGTATGGCTGATATTCTTTTTAAGTTAGGGCATTCAAAAAAAGGACATTTATTAACTGTAACTAGAGATGATTTAGTTGGGCAGTATATTGGACATACTGCCCCAAAAACTAAAGAGGTCCTAAAAAAAGCAATGGGTGGTCTTTTATTTATTGATGAAGCTTATTATTTATATAAGCCAGATAACGAAAGAGATTATGGAAGTGAAGCAATCGAAATTCTTTTACAAGTTATGGAAAACCAGCGTGATGATTTAGTAATTATTTTTGCAGGGTATAAAGAACGCATGGAACAATTCTATAGCTCTAACCCAGGTTTATCGTCGCGAATAGCAAACCATGTGGATTTCCCAGATTATTCTCCAGAGGAATTACTTATTATCGCTAAAATGATGCTGGAAGAGCAGCAATATCAGTTTTCTCCTGAAGCTGAACCAGCATTTTTAAATTATATTTTAAAACGTCGTGAACAGCCACTATTCGCAAATGCTCGAAGTATAAGAAATTCTTTGGACAGAGCTCGAATGAGACAAGCAAACCGTAATTTTGATAGTGGCGGACGTGTACTTACTAAAGCCGACCTAGTTACAATAACAGATGCGGATATTACAGCTAGTAGTGTATTTAGTTTATAATAAAGGAATGGGAATCTGATTAAGTAATTTTCGCATGGTTGGAATTTACTTAATCACATTTCTAACATATTGTAATAATTTGTTTTATAAATTATAACTATACTAAATGGTACTTTAATACCTAATGTTTGTACACAGAAAATTATTTATATATTTTAATTTTACTAGAAAATATAAAAGATTTAATAGAATCTCAATTAATTTGACACTTCCCCTGAGCCTTTTTCCCAGCATTTATTTATCTCTTTAAAGTACTATAATAAATTATCCATTACTTCTAGTGTACTTTTTTGTTGTTTCCATTCTACAATCAAAATTGATTATAACTTAATAAAAATCTTATATTAAATATTGCTAGAATATAGAGTTGGTCTCTTTCTTTATAGACTTTATAGATCTTGTTTTAAGTTTTAAGTATAGATGACGTAGAAAAAGTATTTTTATTTCTCATTATTTTCAAGTCATTTTAACTAATATGTTATATTACAATAACTGAATTATACCCATCTTAAATTAGAATAAATTTTTTTGTTTTTAAAAAACACTTAGGAATATTAGAGTATAAATACATTATTAAAGTAAATAAAGTAATAAGAAGTATAAAACTTCTTATTACTCTAGCGATCGTTGGATCTATATCTCGTCTTTACCAAAAAAGGTAGTTAGAGATAAAATAATAATACAGAAATAAATCTGATTATTTTAATTGCATTAACCAATAACAGAAGGAGCAGAAATCGCAACAGGAAGAATTTCGTTAGATGCTAAATCTAATGGGAAATTATGAGCGTTACGTTCATGCATTACTTCCATACCTAAATCTGCACGGTTGATGATATCAGCCCATGTGTTAATAACACGACCTTCACTATCTACAACAGACTGGTTAAAGTTAAAACCATTTAAGTTAAATGCCATAGTGCTAACACCTAAAGCTGTTAACCAAATCCCAACTACAGGCCATGCTGCAAGGAAGAAATGTAAAGCTCTAGAGTTGTTGAAACTAGCGTACTGGAAGATTAAACGACCAAAGTAACCATGTGCAGCTACAATGTTGTAAGTTTCTTCTTCTTGTCCGAATTTGTAACCGTAGTTAACAGATTCAACTTCACTTGTTTCACGGATTAAACTTGAAGTTACTAAAGAACCATGCATAGCACTGAATAATGAACCACCGAAAACACCAGCAACACCCGCCATATGGAATGGGTGCATTAAAATATTATGTTCAGCTTGGAAAACGATCATGAAGTTAAATGTACCAGAAATACCTAAAGGCATACCGTCAGAAAAACTACCTTGACCGATAGGGTAAATTAGGAATACCGCAGAAGCTGCTGCTACTGGAGCAGAAAATGCTACGAAAATCCAAGGACGCATACCTAAACGGTAGCTAAGTTCCCATTCACGACCCATCCAACAAGCAACACCGATTAAGAAATGGAATACGATTAATTGGTAAGGACCACCATTGTATAACCATTCTTCAACTGAAGCAGCTTCCCAAATTGGATAGAAATGAATACCAATTGCGTTTGAACTAGGTATAACAGCACCACTGATGATGTTGTTACCGTATAATAAAGATCCAGCTACTGGTTCACGAATACCATCAATATCTACAGGAGGTGCTGCGATAAAAGCGATGATGTAACAAGAAGCAGCTGTTAATAATGTAGGAATCATTAAACAACCAAACCAACCAATGTATAAACGGTTTTCAGTACTAGTAATCCATGTAGCAAATGTTCCCCAATCTCTTTTTTCACTTTCGCGTCTTTCTAAAGTTGCAACCATAATAGTTTTTTTAAAATAAGTTTTAATTCTTCCCAGGTAACTTATATTTTTCAAAAATATTTATAATTTTTACCAATATATAAGTTAATAATAACCTGTTACTAACTATTGTAGTTATTTTGTATAGTAATAAATTGGAGAATAGTAATAGTTTTATGTTTATAAATGTAAATTCGAATAACGTTGTTTTTAAACTTTTAAAAAGATACCTTTATTCTTTATAAAATTAAATATAATTAATTAGTATTATCGGTAACTTCGATTACTATTACAATAATGTAGATTAATACATTAGATTAGATTGACAATTAAAATTTTATTACGTTATAATACAATGTAATCTATAATTGATTATTAGTAAACCTGAATTTATTTACTAAGTATTAATTTTTTAATCTTTTAAATTATCAAAATAAAATTTCTTTATAATAATTATTAGCTATGTCACATTCCGTAAATATTTATGATACTTGTATTGGTTGCACACAATGTGTTCGTGCTTGTCCTACGGATGTATTAGAGATGGTTCCTTGGGATGGTTGTAAAGCAGGACAAATTGCTTCAGCTCCTCGTACAGAAGATTGTGTTGGTTGTAAGCGTTGTGAAACAGCTTGCCCAACGGATTTTTTAAGTGTTCGTGTTTATTTAGCCGCTGAGACAACGCGCAGTATGGGATTAGCATACTAACAATATAGTAGCCAAATCTAGTTTATATATAAACTAGACTTGGCTAATGTGTTATTATGTCACTAATAGTATAGTGGGTTGCTAACTCAATGGTAGAGTAATCGGCTTTTAACCGAAAAGTTCTGGGTTCAAGTCCCAGGTGACCCAATTATTATTATTAAGACGTTAAAAATTAAAAATTTTAATAATTAATTAAGAAAATTTCTTATTTTGTGAAAATTTTATATTATTATTATATAATATAAAACATAAATATCTATTGTTACTGTATTAAAAATACATAATTAGGAATAATTAGACTTAAATTATACCCCAGATGTACTATTTTCTGGTTTTTTTTCATTTACTACAGAAGTTTGTTTTGGCTGTCTATGTCTAGGCAATGAAATTTTATATTTTGGTTTTTCTTTTGGTTTTTCTTCTTTTTTAATCTCTTCTTCTTCTTTTTTAATAGTTTTTGCTATTGAAACTTTAACTTTATCAAAATCAACATCTACTAAAATATCTACGGGATCATCATCATCATGATCTTTCTTATAACGTAAATACTCAAGAGAAACCTTGTCTTCAACTAATTTTACAAGAGCACGACGTAAAGGTCGAGCACCATAAGTAGGGTTAAAACCTTCTTCAATTAGTAATTCCATCATTCTAGGAGTTAAAGATAATGAGATTTCTTTCTCTGTTTTCACTCTTTCTACTAAATCTTTTACCATAATAACGGCAATTTGCTTAATATTATTTTTTGTTAGTTGTTCAAAAACGATTATTTCATCAATACGGTTTAAAAATTCTGGTTTAAAGAATGCTTTAAGACTTTCTCCAACAGTATTACATAATTGAGCGTATTTTGTTTTTTTGGTATCCCCTGTTTCCCCACCAAAACCAATTCCTTGAGAAGCTAAATCATTATTCTGGATTGCTTTAGACCCTAAATTTGAAGTCATTATTAATATTGTATTTTTAAAATCAATAACTCTTCCTTTAGAATCTGTTAAACGACCATCCTCAAGAATTTGAAGCAATAGATTAAATACATCTGGATGGGCTTTCTCAACTTCATCAAATAATACGACAGTATATGGCTTACGTCTGACAGCTTCTGTTAGTTGTCCTCCTTCGTTATAGCCAATATAACCTGGAGGAGACCCAATTAATTTAGCTACAGTGTGGCGCTCCATAAACTCTGACATATCTAAACGAACCATAGCATCTTCTGCTCCAAAAAAGAATGACGCGAGAGTCTTTGTTAATTCAGTTTTCCCTACGCCAGTAGGACCTGAAAAGAAGAAACTTGCAATTGGACGTTTCAGATTTCGCATTCCAACTCTAGCTCTTCGTACAGCTCGAGCTACCGCTGAGACAGCTTCTTTTTGTCCAATTACTCTTTGGTGAAGAACATTTTCTAATTCTAGTAACCTAGTATTTTCATCCTTGGTAATTTTTGTCACTGGAACACCAGTCCATAACGCCACAATTGAAGCAATATCTTGGGCTCCAACTTTTAACCTTTCTAATACTCCTTTTGGTACAATTCTTTTTTGTGCTTTTATAATAGCACCCATTTGGGCACGTAAATTCAATTCATCATCTCTAATTTCAGTTGCTGTTTCAAATCTTTGTTCTCGAACAGCTAGATCTTTATTATCTAAAATAGTTCGTAATTCTTTATCTAAAATATGCACCGCTTCAGGAAGACGATAATTTACTAAACGAACTCTTGCACTACCTTCATCAATTAAATCAATTGCTTTATCGGGTAAAAACCGATCAGCTATGTATTGAGCACCTAAATTAGCTGCTGCCGTTAAAGCTTCATTTGTAATTTCTAATCTATGATGCTGCTCATAACGTAGTCTTAAACCCTTTAGAATAGTTATAGTTTCTTCTATACTAGGTTCATTTACCCAAACCGGTTGAAAACGACGTTCTAAGGCTGGGTCTTTCTCAATATGTTGACGATATTCATCAATTGTTGTAGCTCCTATACATTGTAATTCTCCACGTGCCAGGGCAGGTTTTAAAATATTCGCAGCATCTAATGCTCCTTCTGCTGCACCAGCTCCAACTAATGTATGAACTTCGTCGATCACAATAATTATATTTTTTTGTTCTTTTAATTCTTGTACGATTCTTTTTAAACGTTCTTCAAATTCCCCACGATATTTTGTTCCTGCTAATAATAATGTAATATCTAAAACAAATACTTTATGTTCATGCATTTCGCTAGGGACTTCCCGTTGAACAATTCTTTGTGCTAAGCCTTCAGCTACTGCTGTTTTGCCGACTCCAGGCTCACCAATTAAAATTGGGTTATTTTTGCGACGTCTTGATAAAATTTGTATAACACGTTCAATTTCATTTTGTCTACCAACAACAGGATCTAATTTTGCTCGCTCAGCTGATTCTGTTAAATCTGTTGTATACTCTAATAAGTTTGGAGCTGTTAAAGAAGCTCTATCTAAATCATCAAAAAGAAATAAATCCTTTGTCTGGTTTTGATCCCCTGCTCCAACATTAGCCAATACTTTTGAAGACCCAGATTCATGGTTTTTATCTAACTCATTAAGTACATAAGCTTTAATTCGGGGTATATTCGCACCTAAGTTTTGTAAAACTTTTGAGCATATACCATCTGTATCATTTAATAATGCTAAAAAAATATGTTCAGTGTTGATATAACTATGATTTAACTCCTTAGATTGTTTTATCGACATCTCTAATACCTTTTTTGCTCTCGGGGTAAAGGGGATCTCTATTGCAACAAATCCTGTTCCTTTACCTATAAGTCTTTCCACTTCTATTCGAACTTTTCTAATAGTAATTCCATACTCTCTAACAGCATTAGTGGTTACACCACAGCCTTCACCTAATAAACCTAAAAGTATTTGTTCGGTCCCTACAAAATTATGCCCCAAGCGTCTGGATTCCTCTTGTGACATCATAATTACTTGTAAAGCCCGTTCAGTAAATCTTTCAAACATAAATATACCTCCCAAATTGGTATTAATTAATAAAACTATAGACTGCTTGAATCTCTCTATAATTTTAATATTATTTAAAATAAGAAAAATTCTACTTTTAAGCAATATTAATTTTAATATTATTTAAAATAAAAAAATTCTACTTTTAAACAATATCAACATACCATTGTATAATGAAGAGCTAAATTTTTCAAGAGGTGAGTCAAATAGAGAAAATCGTGGAAAACTAAATACCAGAAAAGACTACCTTGATCTTCAAATGAAAAATATATTACTATATAATAGTAGTGATATAGATATATCGTTATTATTAATAATTATCATTTAATAAAATACTTTTACTTAAATTAAACTATGGCAAAAAATAAAGGTGCTCGGATTATAATAACCCTAAGATGTACAAATTGTAAAAAAGTATCAAATGATAATGGAAAAACAAGTATTAATTCTAATCAAGTGGGAATGGCCAAAAAAAGCCAAAAAAAAATCGATTATACAACAACAAAAAATCGTAGAAACACTCCAAATAGACTTGAATTAAAAAAGTTTTGTCCTAATTGTAATTCACACACAGAACAAAAAGAAATAAAATAAGGAGAATAATATGCCAAGTAATGAAAATAAGGGAAAGCCGACAAAAACGAGACGTCAACCATTTAAACTTAAACCAAATGAGACAATTGATTATAAACAAGTTGATATTCTTTTATCGTTTTCGACAGAGCATGGTAAAATTAAATCTCGTCGCTCAACAAATTTAACATTAAAACAACAAAGACAACTTTCAAAAGCTATTAAAAGAGCAAGATATTTACATTTATTACCTTTTGTTACATCAGTAGAAAATTAATGTTCTTAGAATATTAGCTTAAATGTTATAATATTTTTAAACTATACTTTTTCTTTACTTTTTCAAGAAATAAGATATAAAAAATATAAAAACAAAGAAAATATGAGTCGTTCACAAAGAAATGATAATTTTATCGATAAGACTTTTACGATTATGGCCGACATTATTTTAAAAGTTTTCCCAGCAAGTAAAGAAGAGAAACAAGCTTTTTTTTACTACAGAGATGGTATGTCAGCACAATCGGAAGGTGAATATGCTGAGGCATTAGAAAATTACTACGAAGCATTGCAACTTGAAGAAGACCCTTATGATCGTAGCTTTATTTTATATAATATTGGTTTGATCTATTCTAGCAATGGTGAATATTTAAAAGCTTTGGAATATTATCACCAAGCTTTAGAATTAAACCCAAATTTACCGCAGGCGTTAAATAATATTGCTGTTATATACCATTATCAAGGTGTGAAAGCTTCCGAGAAACAAAATATTGATATCGCTAAATTACTTTTTAATAAAGCCGCTGAATATTGGAAACAAGCAATTAATCTTGCTCCAAATAATTATATAGAAGCACAAAATTGGTTACGAACAACAGGTCGACTTTCCGCTTAAAAAACTTTAAATATAAATATACGTAGCTTTTCTTAATCGAAATTTATTGATCTTTTTTTTATTTGCACAATCTATATAATTCCAATTTTTTAGTTTAAAATAAGACTCATTTTATTTTTGTTTTTAAGCTTAAATAAAATTAATTAAAAAATGTTCAGGTTTCATTATTATTTAATAATGCAAATAATTAAAAAATGACTGAAAAAACAATAACGAATGATAAAAATGTTAATACAGGTTATATAACACAAGTTATTGGACCAGTTATCGATGCAGTTTTTTCTTCAGGTATATTACCAAAAATTTACAATGCTCTTGAAGTAGAAGGTAAAGAAGGAGTTATTATTTGTGAAGTACAACAATTATTAGGGGATAACCGAGTTAGAGCTATTGCAATGAGTGCTACTGATGGTTTACAAAGAGGTGTTAAGGTTATTGATACTCAATCTCCAATCCTAGTTCCTGTAGGTACACCAACGCTTGGTCGTATTTTTAATGTTTTAGGACAAACTGTAGATAATTTAGGAGATGAAACTGGTAATGAAACATTACCTATTCATAGACCTGCGCCAGCCTTTATAGATCTTGAGACTAAACCAGCTATTTTTGAAACGGGTATTAAAGTAGTAGATTTATTAGCTCCTTATCGCAGAGGTGGTAAAATTGGACTTTTTGGTGGTGCAGGAGTAGGTAAAACCGTTTTAATTATGGAACTAATTAATAATATTGCTAAAGCTCATGGTGGTGTTTCTGTTTTTGGTGGGGTAGGTGAAAGAACACGTGAAGGTAATGATTTATACATGGAGATGAAAGAATCCGGTGTAATAAATGAAAAAAATTTATTAGAATCTAAAGTAGCCTTAGTTTATGGTCAAATGAATGAACCACCAGGTGCACGTATGCGTGTAGGATTAACTGCTTTAACAATGGCTGAGTATTTCCGTGATATTAATAAACAGGATGTTTTATTATTTATTGATAATATTTTTAGATTTGTACAAGCTGGTTCAGAAGTTTCAGCCTTATTAGGACGTATGCCTTCAGCTGTAGGATACCAACCTACTTTAGGTACTGAAATGGGAGCTTTACAAGAACGTATTACATCAACTACTCAAGGCTCGATTACTTCTATCCAAGCTGTTTATGTACCTGCGGATGACTTAACTGATCCAGCCCCAGCTACAACTTTTGCTCATTTAGATGCAACAACTGTATTATCTAGAGGTTTAGCTGCTAAAGGAATATATCCAGCTGTAGATCCTTTAGATTCAACTTCAACTATGTTACAACCTTTAATTGTTGGTGATGAGCATTATAAAACAGCTCAGTTAGTTAAAGAAACATTACAACGTTATAAAGAACTACAAGATATTATTGCAATTTTAGGAATCGATGAACTATCTGAAGAAGATCGTTTAGTTGTAGATCGTGCTAGAAAAATTGAACGTTTTTTATCACAACCATTCTTTGTTGCAGAAATATTTACCGGTTCTCCTGGTAAATATGTAGATTTAGAAAACACGATTAAAGGTTTCAATATGATTTTAGGTGGGGAATTAGACGATTTACCTGAACAAGCTTTTTATTTAGTTGGCGATATTAATGAAGCAATCTCTAAAGCAAAAACTTTTAATAATTAATTAGGGAATTTTTCAATGAGTTTAAATATTCGTGTAATTGCTCCAGATGGATTAATTTGGGATACTTCTGCCGATGAAGTAGTTCTACCTAGTCTTACAGGTCAATTAGGTATCCTTACAGGTCATGCTCCTTTAATTACTGCTCTTGAAATCGGAATTCTTAGAATTAAGGTTAATTCATCTTGGACACCCATTATTGTTCTTGGTGGTTTTGCTGTTATAAAAAATGATGAAGTTATAGTTCTAATTAGTGGAGTAGAAGAAATTATCAAACAAGATTACGCTGAAGCAAAAGAGTTTTTAGTTACAGCTACAAAAAATTTGGATTTAGCAGAAACAACTAAAGAAAAAATTGATGCATCACAAGAGATGAAAATAGCATCATCTAAGTTACAGGCTTTTAAATTTATAGAGTCTTAAAGCATTAATAAAGATTTTTGTAGAAACTATGAGAGAAAATGTTAAAACATTAAAGTTTAAATTTTATTCCATGACGGATATTATTAAGACTTCATCACGTTCAATTACAGAATTATATTTTAACGAGCATTTTGATGAACTAAGGCAAAGGGTGTTCCATATTTTAAGTTTTTTATCTTTAATTACATTTTTTACATTTTATAATGTGAAATTATTAGTTAAAATTTTAGAAAGTCCTGTCGCGAATATACAATTCTTTCAACTATCTCCAGGTGAATATTTTGTTTCGACCTTAATAATATCATTTTATGCGGGTGTATTATTTTCTACCCCATTATTATTAAGTCAAACACTTTTCTTTTTTAGACCTGCTTTAACTAAAAATGAAAAAAATATCATAGTAGGTTTATTGATTAGTTCTATTGTCTTATTTGTTTTAGGATTACTCTTTTCTTACTTTCTTTTGATTCCTGCAGCCTTAAATTTTTTTATTTTTTATGGCTCAGAAGTTATTGAGCCTTTTTGGTCCTTTACTCAGTATTTTAATTTTGTTTCTACTTTGTTTTTTAGCACAGGATTAGTATTTCAAGTACCAATTATTCAAATCATACTAAGTTTATCTAGGATAGTTGACCCAATAAAAATGTTAAATTATTGGCGACCGATGATACTTTTTTCTACAATATTGGGTGCTGTATTGACCCCCTCAGCAGATCCTATAACGCAATTATTGTTATCAAGTGCTTTATTTTTGTTATACTTTTTAGGAAGCATAACATCAATTAACTTAGTAAAAAAAGAGGTTATATAAGGACTTAAGTCCTTATGTAACCTCTTTTTTTACTAGAATCTCTTTCTATCAAGGATTATCAATTAAAAACTTTTTAATTTACCTTATTTCAATATGGAACTTTTGAAAAGACTAATGAAGTTTATCATAATAAGCTTTATTTTTATCATTAGTAGTCTTACACTTTCTGTTAAGATGTCAGAAGCCTATCCAGTTTATGCTCAACAGGCATATACAAACCCCCGTGCAGCAAATGGACGGATTGCATGTGCAAATTGTCATTTAGCAGAAAAACCGGTGCAAATAGAATCGCCAAAAGCTATATTACCAAATAAAGTTTTTGAAGCAGCCGTAAAGATTCCTTATGCCAAAGATGCCAAACAAATTCTAGGTAATGGCCAACTGAGTGGATTAAACGTTGGGGCTGTTGTTATCTTACCTGAAGGTTTTAAATTAGCACCAAAAAATTTAATATCAAAAGAAATTCAAGAAAAAAGTAAAGGGGTTTATATCTCTCCTTATAGTTCAACTCAGGATAATATATTAGTAGTTGGTCCAATTGCAGGTGACACACATCAAGAAATTATTTTTCCGATTTTATCCCCTGACCCAGCAACTAATAAGAAAATCAATTTCTTAAAATATCCAATTTATGTTGGGGCAAATAGAGGTCGAGGACAAATATATCCTACTGGAGAAAAAAGTAATAATAATATTGTTACTTCCTCTTCTGAAGGTCAAATTGCAGAAATTCAGACTTTAGATAAAGGTGAAACTTCAATAACTATAGTAGGTTCTACTGGCACAGAAACGAAACAAACGATTCCAAAAGGATTATCATTAGTAGTTTCAAAAAAAGACACTATTAAATTAGATCAACCTTTAACAAAAGATCCTAATGTTGGCGGGTTTGGGCAGACAGATGTAGAAATTGTTTTACAAGACCCAAGTAGAGTTATTGGTTTCATAATCTTTGCTTTTTCTGTATTGTTTACTCAAATTTTCTTCGTTATCAAGAAAAAACAATTTGAAAAAGTTCAAGCGGCAGAATTAAAATTTTAGTATTGCCTTTTTTCAATAAACTAAAGAAAAATAATTTTTCTTTAGTTTATTAAGAACCTATATAGTATCAGTTTTATAAAGAATAAAAAATATATTAAACTTTGTTTTTAAAATTAATTCTGGGGACTTTTTATGTCATAGCTATAGGTATACTCCCCTGCTTGTTGTTTATCCTCACCTCGAAATTTTTGTTGATATTCATAAAATCGGTCTCTGGGTTTTTTAGAAATTAGCGGTAAATTTATTTTTTTAAAACTTTTCGAAGAGGGTATAAATAATATTTCACCATTTTTTGTATCAGTATTATTCCAAAAACTTAAAAAATCACCCAACCCCATAGATACAATTTTAACATTACTAGCGATATCTAACAAGATTGTATCACTCTCAGATAAATAAGCAGTTTCACTACGTTCATCTGGCTCAAGATACTCATGGAGTTCTTCAGCGATACGTGGGAATAAAAAGCGTTGGTAATTTAATTCATATTGAGGTTTCAGATGTGTACGCGATTTTAGTAATCTATACTTCGTTAACCATAATTGAATTTTATCCATTCTGGTTTCTGGAAACGCATATTTATTTTGTAACGTAAATGAGTCATCGAAGTAATCAATATTTGTTAAAGGATAATCCTTCTGGTTACTAGAATTCTCAATAAACCTTATCTTTTTAAAAGGTTCAAGAATTTCCTCAAGAACTGTTATTAATAAATCTTGTGCTTCTTCTAAATTAGAAAAAACCGGAATGATATTTTTGCTTAATAATTCGTCCGTATTTTTATAAACTAAGTCTTCTATTTCTGCTAATCTTAATTTTTTTTTTTCTTTATTCCAAATATCATCTAACTTGATAGTTTTGATATTATTCTCTAATATGTCTTTAAATGTTCTATTAAAGCTTGCTTCATTTCTTGGTGTCGTAAGGTAAGGCTCAGCATTTGTAAATATTGTATTATCAAGAAATGCGTAATCATACTCATATTCACTCAAAAAATAATAAAGCATTCTTTCTTTTCCTGAATCATCCACTATCATTTCTGTAATTAATTTTGACTCATCTTCTTCCTGCTCTTCTATAGTTAAATCTGGTACCTCTAAATTCCCATTTCTTCCATATTTTTTTGGTAAAAGTAAAGCTTCTAAAGGTAAATCTGGGAAACTTCCATATGGAGCCTCAACCTCAAGTGTATGTTCTAATATAAAGGGTCTATTGCCTGGTCTGCCCTCTATGAACCCTTTCTTATTAAGATCTGCCTCAGTTCTCATTAAAAAAGTACCTGCTCTCGCTGATATAGCTTTCCCATAAGAGGAATTTGATAAATCATCAAAATTATTAATTGGTACAGCAACTAAAAATTCTTTTTCGTCTACTTTTATCGATTTAACAATAAAATAAACCTGAATTTTATTAAGTTTTTCCTTAGCGTTAATGCTTTGATTTTTAACGCCAATCTTAGTTTCTTTAGGGCTTTCATTAAAATTACCTAAGTTATCAGGTCCTTCACTTCCATCATTAATACCCCAAAGATCCATTTTTTCATTTTCTTCACTCCATAGATCATTTACATTAAAATTGCTATCAAATAAACTTTTATCACTCTCAATAATCTCAGCTGATATACGACTTGACACATTAAAATCACTAGGTACGTTCTTAGGCACGAAATTTAGGTTCGTCATATTTTCAACTCATTATTTTTGATTATAAATTACCCTGATTTTATATTTCTTAAAAGATAGAAGAAGAAACAATAATATATTATTCCTTAAAAAAACAAACTGTATTAATAACATATAAAGTTATAAAAATACAGTTTGTTTATTTTTTAGATAAAATAATTTAATTGTATTTAAAAGACAGGGAATGTTAACGCATCAGGATAAAAACGATTAGCTTCAATAATAAACCCAGCAGTAAATGTCATCCATCCAACAAATAAAACAGGTGCAGTCGAAAGATATTTTAAAAAATTGTCCATGTTGTTCGATACCTCTTAATTTATTATATATAGTGAAATTTTTATTTTAAGAATATTACTATCTCGGCGATACAGTAATTTCAGAATCAGGAACTAAAAAATTTCCATTAGTGAATTCTTGCCAAGCTGATACTGGCCAAATAAATCCTGATGACATAATTTTTAATGCTAATGGTACATCCAGGATAATTTCTTTTTCTGTTGGGTTTGAAGTTTCACCCACTGTATTTAGATAACTACGACCAGCCCAACCTATCCAACCACTTATGTATAAGAACATCATTCCTGGGATTACGAATTCAACAGCATGATCCCATCTTCCATCTGTGATAAGATGAGGTAAGCCTTCTTTACCGCATAATAACTCAGAGTTCGAGTAACGAGTAAATCTTTGCTTAGTTCTAGTAATTTGTTGTTCTAAAGCCAATGCCGGAGGAGACCCAGGCTCATATTTTTTAACCCTTACTTCTAATTTTTTGACACTAGCATCGAATCGCTTATTAAAAGGTGCTGATTCACTACATTTTGTTAAACCTGCAACATCGGCAAATGCTGCTAACGGTATGCTGAGAGCTAAAAAAAATATTAATACTGATTTCTTAAAATTAAACATTAATCTGAATAGTAATGAAAAACTATGAGTTTTAATAAAAAATAAAATTTTCATGCTATATATATATAGTTTATATATACAACATGTAAATAAGTATATAAATATAATATATTATAGTATAGTATATTATTTTTGTAAAATTCAAATTAATCTGTTAACTTTCCGCAAATTTTTGATTATCGACGATCAGTATAAAGCTGAGAGCCGATCTTTTCAAGTTTTTGATTACGGCGAAGTGGTCGCGTTACTAATTCTAAAACTTCAATAGCATTTGTAAAACCATGAATTTGAGCAAATGTAAATTCAACAGACCATTTTGTATTAATACCCCTTGCTTCTAATGGATTTGCATGTGCCATACCAGTGATAACTAAATCAGGTTTCATATCACGAATTCTATCTACTTGATTATAATTATCAGGCTTTTCAATAATAATCGGAATTGGGATATTTTTTTCTTTACAAGTTTTTTGCAATAATTGTAATTCAGCTCCTTGATATCTTTTATCCATATAAGGTATACCAATCTCAAAGACAATCATACCTGATCGTATTAAAAAACGGGCTAATGAAATCTCTAATAAATTGTCACCCATAAAGAATACACTTTTACCGTCAATCAAACTGACATAATATTTTAATTTTTCCCATATTTCATTTTCTCTTTCCTGTAACCCTTTAGGTTCAATACCAAAAACTGTACAAATCTTTTCTAACCAAGCTCTTGTACCATCAGGTCCGATTGGGAATGGAGCACCAATTAGTTTACATTTTCTTCTTCGCATTAATGTTGTTGCAGTTCTACTTAAATATGGATTTACTCCACAAACATAATTGCCTTCATTAATAAGAGGTAGCTCAGTGTAACGTTTTGAGGGTAGCCAACCTGAAACACGAATACCTTGTTTTTTTAATTCTAAAGTAAGCTGATTAACAACTGGGTCAGGTATAGAACCAAACAAAATAAGAGGTATATGTTCAATATAATCTTTATCGGGTGAGATTACTTTTTCTAATTGATTTTCTGGCTGCTTTGCATTTGGTCGTTGTGCTAAAGCAGCTAATACAGTATCCTCTCCTTGCGTAAAAGCATAATCAAGACCGTTTGCTCTTGCAACTACAATTGGTAAGCTTATTTCTGCTTCTAATTTTGGTGCAATACCTTCTAGATCCATTTTGATAATTTCTGTTGTGCATGTCCCAATCCAAAATATTACACTAGGGTTTCGGTCTCTTTTTACTTGTAAACATAAACGTTTTAACTCTTCATAATCACTTAGTTGTGCTGAAATATCACCTTCTTCTAGTTCAGCCATAGCGTAACGAGGTTCGGCAAAAATCATTACTCCCAAAGCATTCTGCAAGAAGTACCCACAGGTTTTTGTACCAATAACTAAAAAGAAACTATCTTCAATTTTTTGGTACAACCAGGCAACACAACTAATTGGACAAAATGTATGATAATTACCTGTTTCACATTCAAAATTTATTTTTTCTTTTAAATCTTTGTTATCTAAATGTTTTATCTGATTCATATAAATCCTTTTACTAAAAAATTAAAATTTATAAGTCTAATTTTTTTAGACTAAATCGAAAATACTTCATTCAAATCATTTTCAATAGTATCAAATTCTAATGTATCTTCATCTTTTTGTGTTGGGTTTAAATAAAAATCAGATAGTAAACTAAATAATTCACGATCTGCAGCTTCTTTTGGAACTACACCTTCAGGATTAGCAATAAGTTGGTCTGCTACATTTAGGTAGTATTCACAAATATAATATAAAGAATTGTCCGATTCTGTCATCTCAAATAAAGTTTTACCTTTTACTCTTGAAACTCGAATGTCTTCAATAAGAGGTAATACCTCTAAAACTGGCATTGGCACGGCATCAATATATTTATCAATTAAATCTCTAGTAGCTGTTCTATTACCAATAAGTCCCGCAAGTCTTAATGCATGTGTTCTAGCTTTTTCTCGTACTGAAGCAGCGATTCTATTTGCGGCAAATAATGCATCAAAACCATTATCTGTTACTATTAAACAATAGTCAGCATAATTTAATGGTGCAGCAAAACCACCACAAACAACATCTCCTAAAACATCAAATAAAATAACATCATATTCATCGAAGGCATTTAATTCTTTTAAAAGTTTTACTGTTTCCCCAACAACGTAACCTCCACACCCAGCTCCAGCGGGTGGTCCTCCTGCTTCAACACAGTCAACTCCTCCGTAACCTTGGTATATAACGTCTTCTGGCCAAATATCTTCATAATGATAATCTTTTGCTTGCAATGTATCAATAATCGTTGGAATTAAAAAACCAGTTAATGTAAATGTACTATCATGCTTTGGATCACAACCAATTTGTAAAACACGTTTTCCTCGTCTACAAAGAGCGACAGAAATGTTGCAACTTGTTGTTGATTTACCTATACCACCCTTACCGTAAACAGCTAGTTTCATATATGACTCCTGATTTTTATTATGTGTTAACTAAATTATTAATATTTTAAAAATAATTAGTAATAATAGTCGCTCTTAAGAGATATTAATTGGTATAAATGATATAAGTATAGTATAATATAATTTTTTAATAAGTATTATATTATCGAATATATATTATATTATATTATTATATATTATAATCTAAATATTGAACATATATACATTTATATATTATATAATATAATTTTAATTACGATAAATATTTTATTTTTTCTTTTTAGTTCATCATTTAAAATTTATTTACTTTAGATTTTTAGTCTTTAATTATATATTTAGTTATAGAACTTTTTTTGATGTTTGGTTTTTTGGAAATATATAAGCTATAATAATTAAGTACATTCGTGGTAATTTTAATTATATTATAAAAATAGGGGGTAATAATGTTTTTCCAGGATTTTTGTAACGTTTGTAATGATAGTCATATCTTTAATAATATCCTATTTGCTTGCTGTCTTGTCTCTACAATTTTCTATTGGTTTAGTTTAGGGTTTAAAAATATAAAAATTTTTAGTACTTTAGCAAAACTTACTTCACGATTTGCAACCTTAAGTCTCTTTGGTTTTTTATTAAATCGTTGGATTCAATTTGGCTATTTTCCTTTAAGTAATTTATATGAATCTTTATTGTTTTTATCATGTATACTTTTATTTGTTTATCAAGCTTTAGAGTCTAAAACTCAAAGTTTATTATTTGGATGCATTATTGTCCCAATTGTTTTATTTATTACTGGTTTTGCTGCATTAACATTACCCCTTGAAATGCAAAAAGCAAGCGCTTTAGTTCCAGCGTTACAATCAAATTGGTTAATGATGCACGTTAGTTTAATGATGTTAAGTTATGCCATATTAATTATTGGGTCATCATTCGCAATAGTTTACGTAGGTGCGTTTTTAGAACTTGAAGATTATATAAAAATGATACCAGTTAGAGCTGCTGAATATGAGAAGCATATGAGAAAAACTTTAAACCTAACTAAAAGCCAATTTTTATATCTAGGTCTAGATGTCATTTATAATGAAGAAGAAGATATTGTTATAAATAATCGTACAAAGTTTTTATACCATATAGATAATTGGAGTTATAGAGCTATAAGTTTAGGATTTCCTTTTTTGACCATTGGTATAATAGCTGGTGCTGTTTGGGCAAATGAAGCTTGGGGATCTTATTGGAGTTGGGATCCAAAAGAAACCTGGGCTTTAATCACTTGGTTAATTTTCGCAGCATATTTACACCTTCGACTAATAGTCGGTTTAAATGGGAAAAAACCAGCTCTTTTAGCAAGTATCGGATTCTTTGTTGTTTGGGTTTGTTATCTTGGGGTTAATTTTTTAGGACAAGGTTTACATAGCTATGGTTGGTTCACATAAAACTCGGATTACAGTTTTATCTAGCTTAGAATTATGAAATTGAAATTCCATAATAAAAAATTTATTTATATTTTATTCTTGTGTTGAAATTTAGTTCCCTAAAAAAAAATAATGAATTTATTATTTTTACTACAAAACTGGTCTTTTTAAATTATTAGGAGAAAAAGAGTTTGGCTAAAAGTTTAAAGTTCCTTTAGCTAGCAGAACTATTAGAAAACGTACAATAATAGGAAAGTTAGGAGTCAAGGTAAATAAAATATATTGTCTTGCTATATACTATAGTATATCTAACTCTATTTTATTGAATATAATGGTTCGATAGTATTTTTACAAAAAGGCTAATAAACTATGGAAATCATATTACTAACAAAGTTACCAGAACTGTACTCAATGTATAGTCCAATTGTAGATATTTTACCAATTGTTCCAGTTCTTTTTTTATTACTTGCATTCCTTTGGCAAGCTTCAGTTGGTTTTAGATAAACAACTTATAACTTATAAATAGAAATTTTGTAGAAATATATTAGTATCTAGAATATGGGACTAATATCTAATATCTTCTAATTATTTAAACTTATTAAACGCAATACCTTTAATCACTTTAATAATTATTTATATATCTTTATATTATGATTGAACCTCTTCTTTTTGGTATGGTATTAGGTCTTATCCCAGTAACTTTAATTGGTTTATTCGTTGCTGCTTTTTTACAATACCGTCGCGGAAATAAACTTGGTCTATAAAAAAGAGAGATAATAATTATATTATCTCTCCTATTTTAAATTTTAAATTACCAACTAGCCTTTCTTACACCAGGCAGTAAGCAATTATGTGCCATTTCTCTAACCATGTGTCGACATAAACCAAAATCCCTATAAATCCCTCGACTACGACCAGTTCGCCAACATCGATTTCTTAATCTTATACGTGAGCTATTTCTTGGTAGCTTTTCTATTTTTTTATGAACTTGCATTTGCTCCGAAAAAGTATTTGCCTTTTTAAATTCTAAAAGAAGTGACTTTCGTTCTTCGCTATATTTTATAACTAATCTTTCTCGCTTTTTTTCTCTTTCAATCATTGATTGTTTAGCCATAGAAAATTCCTGAATTAATTTTTTTATATTTTATTAAATTTGTATATTAAAGTAATTATTTATACTTTAATATACAAACCTAAATAATAGTATAATCTAAATTAACCAAATTTTCCAGCAGTTGAAGCTATAACAAACGCAGCATAAGTTAAAATATAACCTACTGTAAAATGGACTAGCCCAACTAATCTTGCTTGAACAATTGATAGAGCAACAGGTTTGTCACGCCAACGAACTAAGTTCGCAAGAGGTGTACGCTCATGAGCCCAAACTAATGTTTCTATAAGCTCTTGCCAGTATCCTCTCCATGAAATTAAGAACATAAATCCAGTAGCCCAAATTAAATGCCCAAATAAGAACATCCAGGCCCATACAGATAAACTATTCATACCATAAGGATTATAACCGTTTATTAATGGAGATGAATTTAACCATAAATAATCACGTAACCAACCCATAATATAGTTCGAAGACTCATTAAACTGAGCTGCATTACCTTGCCAAATTGTAACATGTTTCCAATGCCAATAGAAAGTAACCCAACCAATTGTATTTAACATCCAAAACATTGATAAATAAAAAGCATCCCAAGCTGAAATATCACAAGTACCCCCACGACCTGGACCATCACAAGGAAAACTATAACCAAAATCTTTTTTATCTGGCATTAGTTTAGAACCACGGGCATCTAAGGCTCCCTTAACTAAAATTAATGTTGTAGTATGTAACCCTAAAGCAATAGCATGGTGTATTAAAAAATCACCAGGCCCAATAGTTAAAAATAAATCATTTTTATCACTATTAATTGCTTCTATCCAACCAGGTAACCAGATTTCGCTTCCAGCAACACTAGCAGGACTTTCTTTAGAAGATAATAAAAGATCAAAACCATAAACCGCCTTTCCTGAAGCAGCTTGGATAAATTGTGCGAAAACAGGTTCTACTAGTATTTGTTTCTCAGGTTGACCAAACGCAACTACAGTATCGTTATGAATATATAGTCCTAGTGTATGAAAACCTAAAAATAAACTAACCCAACTTAAATGAGAAATAATTGCTTCTTTATGCTCAAGCATTCTAGCTAACACATTATCTTGGTTTCCTTCGGGATCATAATCTCTAACAAAGAAAATTGCTCCGTGTGCAAATGCCCCTACCATTAAAAACCCAGCTATATACTGATGATGTGTATAAAGGGCTGCTTGCGTTGTAAAATCTTTTGCCATAAAAGCATAAGGCGGTATTGCGTACATATGTTGAGCAACTAGAGATGTAGTTACACCTAATGATGCTAGTGCTAAACCAAGCTGAATATGTAAAGAGTTTGTTATTGTGTCAAATAATCCACGATGTCCTGCCCCTAATCTCCCACCAGGGGGACGATGTGCATCTAGAATTTCTTTCATATTATGGCCAATAGCAAAATTTGTTCTATACATATGCCCAGCAATTATAAATACAACTGCAATTGCCAGATGATGATGTGCTATATCAGTAAGCCAAAGAGATTGAGACTGTGGGTGGAACCCACCTAAGAATGTTAAAATAGCAGTACCGGCACCTGCATTTGTACCAAAAATATGTTCTACGGTATCAGGGTTTTGAGAATAAGCATTCCAATTACCATCAAAAAATGGAGTTAAACCATCTGGATGTGGTAAAGTTGTTAAGAAATTGTCCCAACCAACATGTATACCACGCGATGCGGGAATAGCAACATGAACTAAATGTCCTGTCCACGCTAAAGAGCTTACCCCAAATAAACCTGTTAAATGATGGTTTAAACGTGACTCATTAGTTTTAAACCAAGATAGGCTTGGACGGAATTTTGGTTGTAAATGTAACCAACCAGCAAATAATAATAAGCTAGATAAGGCTATTAAAAAAATAGACCCAACATATAAATCATTATTTGTTCTCATTCCAATAGTATACCACCAATGGTAAACACCTGAATAAGATATATTTACTGGGTAAAATGCACCACCCTTTGTGAAAGCTTTCATTGCAAGCTCACCAAAATGTGGATCCCAAATTGTGTGTGCAATTGGTTTTACTTTTAATGGATTTAAAGACCATTGTTCAAAGTTACCTTGCCAAGCAACATGGAATAAATTACCAGATGTCCAAAGAAAAATGATTGCTAAATGACCGAAATGAGAAGCAAATATTTTTTGATATAAATTTTCTTCTGTCATCCCATCATGTGTTTCAAAGTCATGGGCTGTTGCAATTCCAAACCAAATTCTTCTAGTTGTCGGATCTTGTGCTAAAGCTTGGCTAAATTTTGGAAATTTAGTTACCATAAATATTTTACCTCGTTAATTTTATCCTACAGAAATAATTCTTGCTAAGAAGAAAGACCATGTTGTTCCAATACCACCTAATAGATAATGCGCTAATCCTACAGCTCGACCTTGAGTAATACTTAATGCGCGAGGTTGAATTGCTGGTGCAACTTTAATTTTGTTATGAGCCCAAACAATTGATTCAATAAGCTCTTGCCAATAACCACGACCACTAAATAAGAACATTAAACTAAATGCCCAAATGAAATGCGCCCCAAGGAAGATTAAACCATAAGCAGATAAAGAAGATCCATATGATTGAATTACTTGTGATGCTTGTGCCCATAAAAAATCTCGTAACCATCCGTTGATAGTAATTGCACTTTGGGCAAAATTACCACCACTAATGTGGGAAACTGTTCCTGTTGGTGTTATTGATCCCCAAACATCAGATTGCATTTTCCAACTGAAATGGAATATAACTACTGAAATTGAGTTGTACATCCAGAATAAGCCTAAAAATATATGATCCCAAGCTGAAACTTGACAAGTACCACCTCTTCCTGGCCCATCACAAGGGAAACGGAAACCTAAATTAGATTTATCAGGAATTAGTTTTGAACTACGAGCATATAAAACACCTTTTAATAAAATTAAAACAGTCACGTGGATTGTGAAAGCATGAATATGGTGAACCATAAAATCAGCGGTACTTAATTTTATTGGCATTATAGCAATTTTTGATCCAATAGAAACAATATCACCACCAAACACGTAGCTTGCTGTTGTTAAAGCATTTGGTGCCGTACTACTTGGCGCTAATAAATGTAAATTTTGAATTGCTTGTGCAAAAATGGGTTTTAAAGGAATACCTGTATCTGAAAACATATCTGGAGCACGTCCTAATGCTCTCATTGTATCATTATGTATGTATAATCCAAAACTATGGAAGCCTAAGAATATACAAACCCAATTTAAATGAGAGATAATAGAATCTCTATGACGAACAACTCTATCTAATAAATTATTATAGTTTTTTGCTGGGTTATAATCACGAACCATAAAAATAGCTCCATGTGCTGCACCACCTACAATACAGAATCCCCCAATCCACATATGATGAGTAAATAAAGAAAGTTGTGTAGCATAATCAGTAGCGATATAAGGATATGGCGGCATTGCATACATATGATGAGCAACTATAATACTTAACGATCCCATCATCGCCAGATTAATTGCTAATTGCGCATGCCATGAAGTTGTTAAAATTTCATAAAGACCTGTATGACCAGCACCAGTAAAGGGACCTTTATGAGCTTCTAAAATTTCTTTCATACTATGTCCAATTCCCCAATTTGTGCGGTACATATGACCTGCAACGATAAATAATACTGCTAAAGCTAAATGGTGATGAGCAGTATCACTTAACCAAAGTCCACCTGTTACGGGGTTTAATCCGCCTTTAAAAGTTAAAAAATCAGAATATTCGCCCCAATTTAATGAAAAGAAGGGAACTAAACCTTTTTTGAAACTTGGGTAAAGCTGACTGATTAATTCTCTATTAATAATAAATTCATAAGGTAAAGGAATTTCTTGTGAAGCAACACCCGCATCTAATAATTTATTAATAGGTAATGCTATATGAATTTGGTGTCCAGACCAAGCTAAACAACCTAAACCTAATAAACCAGATAAATGGTGATTTAACATTGATTCTGCATTTTGGAACCACTCTAATTTTGGAGCCGCTTTGTGATAATGGAACCAGCCCCCAAATAACATTAATCCAGACATAATTAATCCACCAATGGCAGTCCAGTATAATTCAATTTCACTTGTTATACCTTCAGCGCGCCATAATTGGAAAAATCCTGATGTTATTTGAACACCTTGAAAATTACCACCAACATCTCCGTTTAAGATTTCTTGCCCAACAATAGGCCACACGACTTGTGCACTTGGTTTAATACTAATAGGATTATTTAACCATGCTAAATAATTTGAGAAATAGGCACCGTGAAAATGCATCCCACTTATCCATAAAAATATTATTGCTAGTTGTCCAAAATGTGCACTAAAAATTTTTCTAGAAACTTCTTCTAAAGACTTCGTTTGACTATCAAAGTCATGTGCATCTGCGTGTAAATTCCAAACCCAAGTAGTTGTTTTTGGGCCTTTAGACAATGTACGCGAAAAATGCCCTGGCTTAGCCCATTTTTCAAAACTAGTTTTGTTAACATCGCGATCAACGAGAACTTTAACTTTGGTTGCTTGCTTATTGGAGTTCATTTACCTTTTCCTCTCTGGAGACATAAAGATAGGAAACGCTCAAGTCTCATGAAATAGTTATACTATTCCGAATTGAGTTTTCATTAATATATTATAACTAATTAAAAAAAAAAAAGAAACTCTATTATATTTTAATAATTAATATAATATTTATTTTTATAACAATAAGGTTTTATAAGTTTATATAAGCATCCAAAATATTTTTTTTTATAGAAATATTTTTGGAATACTATTTACTATTATACTTTACCCCCAAGGGAATTCGAATCCCTGTTCCCTCCGTGAAAAGGAGATGTCCTAGGCCTCTAGACGATGGGGGCTTAAATTATTTTTTATACTAAAAATATAAAAAATAATTTCTACATATTTATTTGAGCAGGCCCAGAAGGAATTGAACCTACATTAGAAACTTAGAAGGTTCCGGTCTTTATCCATTAGACGATGAGCCCATTTATCTAAAAATTATTACTTTTTTAATAGCCTCCAAAATAACGCTTATAAATTGTAATCGTATGTATATATATATATATATACGATATGACCATAAATTTGTCAAATGCTATAAATTAAAAATTAAATTATAAGGATCAAGGATATAGTATTTTATGTTTAGAAGTTATTTCTAAACATAAAATATTATATCGAAAAAGGAAACTAATAATTAGATTAACTTTGTATTTCTAAAAAAAATTCTTAATTAACACAACAATTAATGTTGAGCTTCCAAAGCTTTTCTGAAAACAAAACTACCTAAGAACCTTTAATAAAGTCTACAATAAGCAAGTCTCTAAAAAATTAGAAATGATGTCTTATCCTTAATAACGGTCTCCCGCAGGTCTTGCTTGAACAGCATAACTTGAAATCGTGTATTGAATGTTACGACCACCAATTTCATTACGTTCTAAATAGAAACCAGGTTCGTTTGAAGGTCGTTGTACAAGAAATGATAATACACAACTTTCTGTACCGATACTAGCATCAAACGCATTGATTTTAATGTAACCTTCTGGGTTAACTTTTCTACATTCAGCAAGTTCATACATTAATGCAGCAGTATCTTGGATGTCAAATAAAGGAAGACCCCATAATTCCCAATATGAATTACGTGGGTGTGGATCATCTGTCCATTCTACACTAACAGCCCAGCCTTTTTTTATAGCATAAGCAACTTGTTTTTTAATTTGCTCATCAGTTAGATCTGGTAAAAACGAAAAACATCCTTGTGTAATTCTCATCGCTATTCAAATATTCCTTAAAGATAAATTATAGAAATTTTATTTTTAGTTATATACTAAAATTTTTATTTGCTCTCTACTTTCGCTTAAAATAATATGGGTATTAAATATCTTTTCTGAAGTTATAACAAATTTAAGGTCAAGTCTTAATTTTATAACAAAATAATCAATATCTTTAAGAATATATAAAGTAAAGATAATTATTAGATATATTTTCTGGCGACCTAAAGATAACTAGAATTATTTAGAATTAACCTTCTATAAATTTGTTTTCAGTATACTAGTTGCTTTCAGTTGGAAGCTCAACGAAATCAGGTGTATCTGTTGAAGTGTACTCGAAAGTAATATCTTTCCATAAATCTAACGCTGCTTTTAAAGGACCACAAGTAGCCGCTGCATTACGTAAGATTTCAGGACCTTCGCCAACATAATCACGACCTTCATTACGAGCTAGAACCATTGATTCTAGAGCAACACGGTTTGCTGTAGCACCGGATTGAATACCATCAGGGTGACCAATAGTACCACCACCAAATTGTAGAACCACATCGTCACCTAAATAGTAAAGAAGTTGGTGCATTTGACCACAATGAATTCCACCAGAAGCTACAGGAACACATTTTCTAAGAGATGCCCAATCCATGTCGAAGAATAAACCTTCAGCTAAATTAATTTTAAGGTGAGTTAATAATAAAGTGTTGTAGAATCCTCTAACCATTAAAGGATCTCCTTCTAATTTACCAACAACTGTACCAGCATGGATATGGTCTACACCACACATACGCATCCACTTACAGATAACTCGGAAGTTAATACCATGGTTTTTTTGACGAGCATAAGTAGAATTACCTGCACGATGTAAATGTAAAATCATCTCAGCTTTTCGTGCCCAGATAGCCATAGTTTGAATAGCAGTATAACCGATAACTAAATCGACCATTACAATAACAGTACCAATTGAATGAGCATACTCTGCACGTTCATACATTTGTTCAATTGTTGCAGCAGTAACGTTAAGGTAAGAACCTTTAACTTCACCTGTTGCAGCAGCGGCACGGTTAACACCTTCCATACAGTATAAGAAACGTTCTTTCCAACGCATGAATGGTTGTGAGTTAATGTTCTCATCATCCTTAAGGAAATCAAGACCACCACATAAACCTTCATAAACTACACGTCCGTAGTTTTTACCTGAAAGACCTAATTTAGGTTTTACAGTAGCACCTAAGAAAGGACGACCAAATTTATCTAATCTTTCTCTTTCCACAATCACACCAGTTGCTGGACCTTGGAAAGTTTTTAAGTAAGCAAACGGAATTCTCATATCTTCTAAACGTAAAGCTTTAACAGCTTTAAAACCGAAAACGTTACCAATAATAGAAGCTGTTAAATTCGCAAGAGAACCTTCCTCAAATAAATCGCATTCATAAGCAATATATGCAAAGTATTGGTCGCTTGTTCCAGGTACTGGATCTACTCTATATGCTTTTGCTCTATAGATATCGCAAGCAGTTAATAAGTCTGTCCAAACTACCGTCCATGTTGCAGTAGAAGATTCACCCGCAACAGCAGCGGCAGCTTCTACGGGATCTACGCCTGGTTGTGGAGTTATACGGAATAGAGCTAGAATATCAGTGTCTTTAACGTTATAATCAGCATCCCAGTATCCCATTTTAGCATACGGAATTACACCTGATTCATAACGCTCACTTTTTAATCGAGTTCTTTCCTGCACATTCTCAGGCATATAGATTCTCCGAAGCCAGCAACAAGCTCTTAATAGTTTTTATCCTTTAATGAGGGAATAATTTAGAAGTCCCTAAGGTATATAAATACTATACTTTAGAAAGGTATTCACTTTTCTGTATTTATAAATAAAAAGATAATTTTTATTAATTATATAATTAATAATTAATATTATATATTAAATTACTTAAGAACAGTTGTATCTAGATTTCTAATATAATATAACTAATTGAATTTTATTACTCTAGAGTTATTTAATTTATAAAGGCGATATAGCCAAGTGGTAAGGCCGTGGATTGCAAATCCTCTATCCCCAGTTCGAATCTGGGTGTCGCCTAATTGCAAAAAAATTTAAACTAACTAACTAACTAATTAATATTAATATTAATAGTTCTAAAAGAATATTTTTAAGTTAGTTGTTATATGATGTATTGGTGTAACTGGGGGTGTGGCGGAATGGTAGACGCAACGGACTTAAAACTTTGAGCATCAAATCATTAACGTGATTAGCCAAGTAAGTTCTCAAATTCAAGGAAATCTAAGTCATAATCATGATAAGACAATCTTGAGCCAAGAATTAGTATAGTTAATTATTATATTAATTAAGGTGCAGAGACTCGACGGGAACTACCTTAATTGGTAAAGAGAGAGTCCAATTTTGAAAAAAAAATGTATATATACTTTTTATTATTGATGAAAATCATATCAAAATGAAAATCCGTTGATGCAAATCGTGAGGGTTCAAGTCCCTCCACCCCCAACTAGAAAGTATTCTATTATAGAAATATTATAATAAAAATTTTTATGTGTATTTGTTTGAATTGTAATCGTATAGACAATTGTAAGGTTTATTTTATTGTGGAACAAAAACATAATGAAAAACAAAAGTATTATACAAAAAAAAACCTATTCTTCCCCCAATCCCCTACTCTATTGTGTATAAATTCTTTTTCTAAAAAAAATTTATATCTCCTAGAATGGGATGTTAATGAATGTTTGTCCTACCAAGAAAAGCCTGGTAGTTGGATGTCATTTAACCAAAAAAATTCTCGAAATTCCTCTTATCTTTCTTTTGACTTCTTATTTTAGAAGAATTTATAACTATAAAATAGTTTTATTATAGGTGTACGTTATCAATAAATTCTAAGATTTAATCCATAAAGTTTGATAGTTAACTATCAAACTTCAATATTAGCTTGTAAGATCAAAGTAATATTCAAAATTCTATTTTAATATTAAGTTTACTATATAGACCTTAATATTTTAATCATTTGGTTTTAGACTAATGACGATCAAGGCTATTAGCAGTTTATTATGGTTTTTTACTTTATGTTTCTGCGGGTTTATAATAATCCTTATAAAATAATTCTTCAATATTTTTAAAAGAATTTCTACCTGTATCAGTTTCAAATTCAGGATATTCTTTTAATGAAGAAGTACTTACTGAAGATTCACGTGTTAGAGCAATTTCTCCTGTTCTAGATAATTGTAAAATATTATATTTTTCTAATATTTTTTGCAGAGCCGCAATTTTTCCAGGATCGGCTGTTACTTCTAAAATAAGGGTAGATTCTGTGATATCAGTAATTTTAAATCTGAAGATCTCAGCTAAATTTATAATTTCCTCTCGTTCTATAACACTTACTTGTAGTTTTATTAAAACTAACTCTCTTTGTAATAAAGGTAAATATGTTATATCCTGAGCATTAACAACATTAATTAATTTTTTTATTTGTTTAGTTAACTGGCTAGCAGCATCTGAACCATCACTTTGGTTTATTACTACTATTGTTATTCGTTCATAACATTTTCTTTCACATGCTGCCATTGTAATACTTTCAATTTGGAATCGTCTTCTAGTTAATAAGCTTATAATACGAACTAATCCTCCGGCGTCCTTTTCAACTAATACTGAAATAGTTCTTTTCATAATTATTTTAAATATTATTTTAATTAATAAATTTAATATAATGATTTGAACAAAAAAGAAAATTTGCCCTTTTTTGTTCAAATCATTTTACTGTGTTACTTCAACTATGACAGAAAAAGCTGAAGGGTCTAAAATAGCTAACTGGGATAACATTTTACGGTTTAGGAGAATTTTTGATCGTTTTAAATTATGGATGAATCTGCTATACTTTAAATTATAATTGCTTACTGCGGCATTGATCCTTGTAATCCATAATTGACGAAATATTCTTTTCTTCTCTTTTCTTCCGCGATATGCGTATATCAAGCTTTTAATTACTTGTTGATTTGCTACACGGAATAGACTTGAATGAGCGCCACAAAATCCTTTTGCAAGTTTTAAAATTTTGTTTCTACGGTTCCTAGCGACATTACCTCGCTTAATTCTTACCATTAATTTTTTTATCTTTATAGGCTAACCAATTAACATTTTTCTTATTGCTTTAGTATCTGATTTACTTACTACAATGGTGTTTGCTAAATTTCTCTTTTGCTTAGCAGATTTTTTTTCTAAAAGATGTCCCTTAAAAGCTTTACGTCTAACAAATCTTTTTCCTGCAATAAGTTTATAACGCTTTTTTGCAGCTTTTCTTGTTTTAAGTTTTGGCATAATTTTTTTTGATATCTATATATTTTTCTATCATAAATTGCTAATTATTTTAAGAACCTAGAGCAATAAATTCTTTTATTTTCTTGGTCATTAAGTTAATTTTTAGATATAAATTGTTTCATCCCCAGGTTCCCAATCACTAGGGCAAACCTCATCAGGGTTTTCTGTTATATATTGAATGGCTTGTAAAACTCTTAAGGTTTCATCAACACTACGACCAAAAGATAAATTATTCGTAGTTGAATATTGTATAACACCTTTTTTATCAATAATAAACAAACCACGTAAAGCAACTCCAGAATCATGTAAAATGTTATAAGAATTACTAATTTCTTTTTTCAAGTCAGAAACTAAAGGATAATTTAATGAACCTAAACCTCCATCTTCACGTTTCGTTTGTACCCATGATAAATGTGAATATTCACTATCAACAGAAACAGCTAAAACTTCAGTGTCTAGTGAACTGAATTCTTTAAAGCGATCACTAAATGAGGTTATTTCAGTAGGGCAAACAAAAGTAAAATTTAATGGATAAAAAAATAGGACAACATATTTTTTTTTACGATAATCTGATAATCGAATTTTATAACGTTCTTCGTCATAAACTGCTATTGCCTCAAAATCTGGGGCAATTTTTCCTACCTGCGCATTATTATTATTCATAATAATATTTTCCTTATATAATTAATCACAGTTACTTTTATCTCTATAGTATAAAGAATAACTAATCTTTATAGTAACGTAGTCATTTTGTCTTTTTAAATAACAAAATACTAATCAAGATCCATTTAATATAGCTATTAATTATATATATTAATATATAGTATGCCAATCTTTTTCAGAATTTAAAGGTTTCATTAACCCGATCTGTAGCAACTTAATTAAAATAATAGAATAGTTTCTTGCTCGTTGGAAAAAGAACATAAAATTCTGCAAAATATGACCGTAATGAGCTTTTTCCTTCCCATCAATTTCTATTAATGCTAAATTTGCTTCAGCACATTTGTCTAAATGTTTGAAAAAACTTGGATGGTTTACATTTAAAATAATAGGAAATAAACGTCCTGCACTCTGATTTGTTTTTTTGATTACATGAATATCAAATTTACGAGCATCTAAACCTAAGGTAGCATAAAAACTACTTCTTTGTAAATCATTTAAATACATAGTTGCAAAAACCGATAATAGAAAAAATCTACACCACAGTTTAGCAACAGTAGTAGTTAATAATTCTGGTTGTGATTTTAAAATAGCAGCAAAAAAGTCTCCATGTCTATTTTCATCTTGACACCAACTTTCAAAAAATCTAAAGATTGGATAAATACGATATTCGGGGTTTTTTTCTAAATGTCTATAGATTGTTATATATCGCCAATACCCAATTTTTTCTGATAAATATGTAGCATAAAAAATAAATTTAGGCGAAAAAAAAGTATATTTACGACTTTTAGTTAAAAACCCTAAATCAAGGGTTAAATTAAAATCACTCATTGATTTATTTAAAAATCCTGCGTGTCTTGCTTCATCTCTAGACATAAAAGCAAATCCTTCAGCTAATAAAGGATTTTTCATTTTAAGGTTTCTTGATAATTCTTTATATAATAAAAACCCTGAAAATTCAGCTGTACATGATCTTTCTAAAAATTCTGTCATAAGAGATTTTGTACGTTTATCAAAGTGAGCCCAAGATTGATTAAACTCTTGATCACGGATAAAGTGATGTTGGTTATAATCCATACGAAATTCTTCTATAATAGATTCAAGTTCTGACTTATTTGAATTAATGTCTAAATTAGCCATGGCATCAAAATCAGTTGTATAAAAGCGAGGTGTAAGTAAGGATTCACCTGCAGGAGTTTTTGTTCTTACTGCATTTGTTTCATTAGTTTTATTACTGTTAATTGATTTAGTCATAGATTTTACCCCTAGTATAAATTAATAGTTAGTTATTATTTTCCAGTTTTAATGTAAAGCTTTATTTATTTCTCATTCCGATTAGTGAACCTCACTAAATTCTTTCATTTTCGTATTTATTAATTTAACGAATAAATAATTTTAAGTTCGGACTTTGTTTTATACCCAAACCGGAACACCTACAATTAAAGCTAACTTTATATCTTTTTTTTTTAGTTCATCTAGCCTCTCCTATTTAATATTATTATATATTATATACTAAATAATATAATAATAAACATTTTATAAAAATCACTTTTTAAAGTAAGTACTTATTAAAGTATATTGATTTTGACCTAGAGTTAAATTAAAGTATATAATAAAATCTATATTGATTATATATTTTCAAAAATTAAGGAATACTCATGGATATAATTAGCTTAGGTTGGGCTACAATTATGATGATATTTACGTTTTCTCTTTCGCTAGTCGTTTGGGGCCGTAATGGGTTTTAAGATGATATAATTTTAAGCATAAGGATGTAATAATTTATGGGTGGAGAAATTTTATCAATCGGTATTTTATGTTTCAGTATGGTGCTAATTGGATTATCTCTTGGGTTTCTATTATTGAAAGTTCAAGGCGAATAAAAAAATAAATTAAAATAATCAATAATAATCAATAATAATTAAATTATTAACTTTATTAAATTATTTGTTATATATATAAATATACTGTTATGAGTAATATGAACATTTTTAGTATATTATCAATAATACTCAATTTTTCATTAGTGCTTATTATACTCGTTAGAAGTCCTAATGAGCAGAGCTTACAAGAGAATTTAGACCCGTTTAAACTTTTTGAAAGTTCTAGTAGAGCAGAAAAATCAATCGACAAATTAATTAAAATATTGACTATTTTATATTTCGTATTAGCTTTGGTATATACTATCCAGAGATATTTTTAATGACTATAATACATCAATATATAAAATAATGAACTATTAAAATTAAGTTATTATATTTATTAGTAAATAAAATAATTAGGGGCTGTATTGGTTTCGACATTTATAATTCTATTAATCAATAAGCAGATTTAAATACTTAAAACATATAGTAATTGCAAACAACATTATTAATTTTAACAAAAATCAAGTCTTTGCATAAATTTCTTGAATTTTAACTTCAATCAATTTTATAATTGTTGATTGAAATAGGAATAAGATTATTTTTCTCTAAAACTTTACAAAACTTTAGTTTTGGTATTATTATATTATACATATAAATTATAAATAAAAGTAAAAGTGTTTTAATTTTATTTATTTATTAATATAAAATAAACATAAATTCATCAACTTTCTTGTTAGAAGTTCGTTTATTTAGCGTTTTAAATGTAACGAGAGTAAACCAATTGATAACTAAATCTGTGATTACATTGATTAATTTGATGATTATTTTAAATGGACGTGGGTTCAAGTCCCACCAGCTCCTCATTTCTATATATATATAATATATATAAATTATAACATAAAATAAAATTTATAGAATAAATTTTCGCATTTGTGGCCGAGTGGTTGAAGGCAACGGACTCATAATCCGTCTTCTTATTAGAACACCGCTGGTTCGAACCCAGCCAGATGCAAATTACTTAGTTCTAAATCTTTGTTTTAGACGACTTCCTTTACCTACAATACTACGTAAATAATATAATTTTGATCTTCTTACACGAGAGGACTTAATTACTTCAATGGATTCAAATTTAGGAGAATGTATTAAAAAATTTCTTTCTACGCCGATACCTTGGAATACTTTTCTAACTGAGATTGTTAAATTAATCCCACTATTATTTTTTCCTAAAATAATCCCTTGATAATATTGTATTCTCTCTTTATTACCTTCTTTAATAAATATGCCAATCTTTACGGTGTCACCTACAAATATTTTTGATAAATTCTTTTTAATATGAACACTTTCAACAGAATCAATAAGTTCTTTATCATTTAAAAATGTTGCTTGTTTTATATTTTTCATTAATTTTTTATTTATAATATTTTACTAAAGGATAATTAAAATAAATTTGTAAACTTTCAAGGTTTTATAAAACTTATCATACCATAGTATATCTTAAAAAAGTATTTTTATTTTAACTTATAATCTAGAAAAAATAAAAAGTATTTATTCATAGTTTTTTTATTACTTATATTTTTGAAAAATGAAAATTTATCAACGAAGTAAAGGTATAATAATCCCTAAAAATGAAGTTTACAAAATTTTATAACCAATTATATATTATAGTTATACACTAATTATTATCTAGTATATTGCTAGTATACTATTACTATTATTTAATTTGTTCTTCAGTTATAAACTTCATTTTAACCACGCTAAAAAGTATAATACCCAATCTTATTTGAATAAAGAAACAAATTATTTTTCATAAATTAGTAAATAAAGAAAAATGGCTCATAAAAAAGGTGCGGGAAGTACAAAAAATGGACGAGATTCTAAATCAAAACGTCTTGGGGTAAAATGTTTCCAAGGGCATCTAGTACAAGCTGGTAATATTTTAATAAGACAAAGGGGATTAAGTTTCAAACCAGGTAATAATGTAGGGGTTGGGAAAGATTACACTTTATATGCGCTTAAAGAAGGGTTAGTTTCTTTTAAAAAGAAAAATAAAAGAACCTGCATTTCAATTTCTGCCATTCTTTAATATAATTATACTAAGAAGCATTGAAGAGTAAGCCTAGTATATATATAAAACTATACTAAGCTTATTATTTATTTATTAGCGTCCTGAAATTAGCAATTGATATAATATTTTAAAGATATTTCGTTATCTGAAGAACAGAATGATAATAAAGAAAGAAATTATATTGTGTTATAAAGAAAAGATTCTAGATTGACTTGGGTACTTTAATAAAAGTCTTAATATTACAATATTACCTATGGTGAAAGTACTCTCTGGAATCTAATTTTATTATTTATATAAATATAAATAGATTATACTATGTAGTTTAATAAGCTTGAATAATATTATCGGCAAAGTAATCTCTAGTCCTTCAAAAAACTTATTGTTAATTTCTATTTCTAGAATTAGATGTTTTGCATAGTTCAAGAAAATATATTTTATTAGAGAAAAGAAAGAAAATATAAAATTATGACACCATCTTTAACAAATTTTTTATCCAGCTTAATTGCTGGTGGACTTATTGTCGTTTTACCTATCAGTCTTGCATTACTATTCGTCAGTAAAAAAGATGCTTTAATTCGTGTACCTCCAAAGAAATAGTCATTAAAAACAAAAATTTTAAAAGTTAGTTTTTTAATTTTTGTTTTTTACATTCCTAGAAGTAAAAAAGGATATAAGGTTTTATAGTTTCTAATTCAATAATAAATAATTTTTCAAAAGTTTAATAATTCATGATAAACATAGTTTTTGGAGCAAATTTTCTTCTAGGCCTTATAATAATTCTTGGGGTACTAATTTTATATTTTTTAAGAATTATAAGACCAGAACTATCACGTGATGAAGATATTTTTTTTACAACATTAGGGCTGATTTACGGCTCTATTTTAATTATTCATGGATGGCGGCTTGATCCAATACTATTATTCAGTCAAGTTCTTTTAGTCAGTATTGCTCTTGCAGCTGGTTGGGAGAATATTCGACTTAGAGGCTTAATTGCCAAAAAAATCAAAGAACAATTAAAATTACCAAAAATTTATTCTAATAAATCCAAGTAAACTTGGTTGTTAATTTTTGTTTTTTTGTTTCAGTAATTAAAATATTTTATAGGTTTAATCTAATATGTTCAAAAAAATTTTTATAAGTTTAACTATTGCTTGTTTAGCAAATTCAGTTGGTTCATCAGTTTTAGCTATAGACCTAGATGAAGCAACAAGAACAATACCTGTAACGAGTGATGGTAAAACAACAGTCTTAACTCCAGAACAAGTTAAAAGAGGGAAGAGATTATTTAATTCTAGTTGTGGGCAATGTCATGTTGGTGGAATAACAAAAACAAACCCAAATTTAGGTCTTGACCCTGAAGCTCTAAGTTTAGCCACACCATCACGTAATAATATTAATGGTTTAGTTAATTATATGAAGGATCCAACAACTTATGATGGTTTAGAATCAATTGCAGAGATTCACCCAAGTATTAAAAGTGCTAATATTTTCACAAGAATGCGAGCATTAGATGAAAAAGATCTAGTAGATATCGCAGGTCATATATTGTTACAACCGAAAATTCTTTCTGAGAAATGGGGTGGCGGTAAAATTTATTATTAATTAAAAAATAAAGTAGTAAAGATTTTTAATCTCGCTTTCTATATTAAAAATAATAATAGATTTTTATTTTGTTAAATTAAAAAAGACTCTATACGAGAATTATCAATGAAAAATTTTTTTTTTGGTTTCTTTATTGCATCCTTAGCTTTAATTAGTTTTCAAAATTCAGCTCAAGCCGTAGACATTAATAATGGTGGAAACATTTTTACAGCTAATTGTTCAGCATGCCATGCTGGTGGTAATAATGTTATTATGTCTGAAAAAACTTTAAAGAAAGATGCTTTGTCGGACAATCAAATGAATAGCGTTAAGGCGATTACTTATCAGGTAACAAATGGAAAAAATGCTATGCCAGCTTTTGGGGGTCGTCTAGCTGAAAGTGATATTGAAGATGTTGCTAATTTTGTTCTTTCTAAATCTGAAGAGGGCTGGGACTAATAACTTAACCTTAGATATAATATGAATAGTATTATTCTTATTATATCTAAACTATTTTAAAAATAAAACTTAACAAAACCCTTATCACTTCTAAAACCTTTTTATTTAAAAATACAACAAAAAAGTGAGTAAAAAAATCTTATATCAAGAACATGCAAGGCAAGCACTTGAAAAAGGAATGAAAGTCTTGGTTGAAGCCGTTTCAGTTACTTTAGGACCAAAAGGGAGAAATGTAGTTTTAGATAAAAAATATGGTTCCCCACAAATAATTAATGATGGAGTAAGTATTGCTAAGGAAATTGAATTAGAAGATAATATATTTAATACTGGTGTATCTCTAATAAGACAAGCAGCTTCAAAAACAAATGATGTGGCTGGTGATGGTACAACTACAGCAACTGTTTTAGCCTACGCGATTGTTAAAAAAGGAATGAAGAATGTAGCTGCAGGTTCAAACCCAATTTCTTTAAAGTTTGGTCTTGAAAAAGCTACAAAATATTTAACTAACCAAATATTAGATTACGCTCGTCCTATTGAAAATAATATGGCAATAGAGCAAGTAGCAACAATTTCTTCCGGGAATGATAAAGAGATTGGGTCCATGATTGCAAGAGCTTTAAAAACTGTAGGGCGGGATGGAGTGATTTCTTTGGAAGAAAGCAACAATACGTTTATTGAATTAGCAATAACAGAAGGTATGAGATTAGATAAAGGTTTTATTTCCCCCTATTTTATTACAAATGCTGAAAAAGCTGAAGTTGAATACGATAACCCTTTTATTTTAATTACAAATAAAAAACTTACTCTCGTTCAACAAGATTTAATTCCTATTCTAGAAAAAGTTGCATTTACTAAAAAACCTTTATTAATAATCGCTGAAGATATTGAAAAAGAGGCATTATCTACGCTAGTTCTTAATAAATTGAGAGGGATTGTTAATGTTGTTGCCATTCGGGCGCCTGGGTTTGGGGATCTTCGTAAATCTTTATTAGAAGATATTGCAATATTAACAGGTGGAACTTTAATTACAGAAGAATTAGGTCTACGTTTAGATAGTGTTGAATTAGAGTTATTAGGTAAAGCTTCACGAATAACTGTTACAAAAGATTCAACTACTATTATTACTGAAGGCAATTTGGATAATATTAAAAATCGTTGTGAGCAATTAAAAAAACAAATTGCGATGAACGAGTCAGCATATGAAATTGAAAAACTGAAGGATAGAATTGCTAAGCTTTCCGGTGGAATTGCAGTCATTAAGGTTGGTGCTGTGACAGAAACAGAAATGAAAGATAAGAAACTACGATTAGAAGATGCAATAAACGCAACACGTGCAGCAGTTGAAGAAGGTGTTATACCCGGGGGTGGTGCAACGCTAACACATCTATCAACACCACTAAAATTATGGGCTAAACAAAATTTAAAAGATGACCAACTTATTGGGGCCTATATTTTAGCAGATTCTATTAAAGAGCCACTTAAAAGAATTGCTGAAAATACTGGAAAGAATGGTAGTGTTATAACAGACTTAGTTGAAGAACAGTACTTTGAGTTTGGTTATAATGCTGAAACGAATAAGTTTGGGGATATGTTTGACTACGGTATTGTTGATCCAGCAAAAGTAACACGTTCAGCATTACAAAATGCGATCTCTATTGCTAGCATGATTTTAACAACTGAATGTATTGTTGTTACTAATAAAACAAACCAAGCTTAATTATAATTATAAATCGAATTTCGGGATTGACGGGACTCGAACCCGCAACTTTCACCGTGACAGGGTGATACTCTAACCAAATTGAGATACAACCCCCTAGGCATATCTAAATAGACTATGGACATAATATGTCACAATCATACACTTTTTGTCAATAAACATAAATACAAAAAATTTTTATATTCTTTTTGGACTTGTCGAGTGAATAAAATGTTCGATAAGTTAGGGTGGGCAGTCTATAATTAGAATGTCAGGCTCTGTAGCTCAGTGGTTAGAGTAGGGGACTCATAAGCCCTTGGTCGCAGGTTCAAATCCAGCCAGAGTCATATTTAGGGTGAGATGGCTGAGTGGCTTAAAGCGTTAGATTGCTAATCTATTGTACAAATATTCTTTGTACCGAGGGTTCGAATCCCTCTCTTTCCTACCAATATAGACTAGAATTTTATTAAAAGCGCTTACAAATTATAGGAATAGTTTTTTATGACTTGACATAAGTAGTAATTTTAGGTTATAATATGTTATTATTTAATAGAAAAATTTACGGAGAAATAATTATATGGCTAATATAAGTAAAATATTTGGAGTTGACCTTGGGACGACCAACTCCGTTGCCGCAGTAATGGAAGGTGGACAACCCACAGTAGTTAATAATACCGAAGGATTAAGAACAACACCATCAATTGTTGCTTATACTAAAAATAAAGATTTATTAGTTGGACAAATTGCTAAACGACAAGCTGTTATTAACCCTGAAAATACTTTCTCATCGATCAAACGTTTTATGGGTTCAAAATTTAGTGAACTAAGCAAGGAATCCAAAGAAGTTTCTTATAAACTTGTGGGTGATAATAAGGATAATGTCAAAATTGTTTGTTCTAATATGGAGAAGCAGTTTAGTCCTGAGGAAATTTCATCACAAATCCTGAGAAAACTTTCTAATGACGTTAGTTTATACATGGGGCAAACTATTAATGAAGCGGTAATTACAGTTCCAGCATATTTCAATGATGCACAACGCCAAGCAACAAGAGACGCGGGGAGAATTGCCGGGTTAGAAGTTAAAAGAATTATTAATGAACCAACAGCAGCTTCACTAGCTTATGGTCTTGAAAAAAAAAATAATGAGCTAGTTATTATTTTTGACCTAGGTGGTGGTACATTTGATGTTTCTTTACTAGAAGTTGGAGATGGGGTTTTCGAAGTTTTATCAACATCAGGTGATACTAAACTTGGTGGAGATGATTTTGATAGAAAAATTGTTGATTTTATCTTGGCAAAATTTCAAAAGACAGAAGGTATTAATTTAGCGTCTGACCCTCAGGCTTTACAAAGGTTAACTGAGGCAGCAGAAAAAGCTAAAATTGAATTATCCAATCTATCCGAAACAACTATAAATCTTCCTTTTATTACAGCAAACCAAGATGGACCTAAACATATAGAGGAAATACTAACACGTGGAAAATTTGAAGAGCTTTGTGAAGATTTAATAAACCGTTGTCGATTACCTGTAGAAGCAGCAATAAAAGATGCTCGGGTTGATCGAAATACGATTAATGAGTTGGTATTAGTAGGGGGTTCAACACGTATACCAGCTGTTCAAAATTTGGTTTCAAAGATAGTAGAAAAAGAGGCAAACCAGACGGTAAATCCAGATGAGGTTGTTGCAATTGGTGCAGCGGTACAAGGTGGAGTACTAGCTGGTGAAGTTAAAAATATTCTATTACTAGATGTAACACCTTTATCTTTAGGGGTTGAAACATTAGGGTCGTTAATGACAGTAATGATTCCTAGAAATACTACAATCCCAGTAAAAAAATCGGAAACCTTTTCTACGGCTACAGATAACCAAGAAAGTGTTGATATTGAAGTTTTACAAGGAGAACGTAAATTAGCTAAAGATAATAAAAGTTTGGGTAATTTTAGACTTGAAGGAATTCCATTAGCTTCTAGAGGGGTTCCACAAATTGAAGTTACTTTTGATATTAACGCAAGTGGTATTTTATCAGTTACTGCTAAAGATAAAGGAACGGGGAAAACACAGCGTATTAACATCCAGAATGCCTCAACTTTAGATAAAGATGAAGTTGAAAAAATGATAAAAAATGCGGAAGAATCATCTAAAATCGATAAAGAGAAAAAAGAGAAAATTGACTTGAAGAACCAGGCTGATTTAGTTTGTTACCAAAATGAGAAACAATTAAAGGAATACGAAGATAAAATATCTTTAGAGAAAAAAGAACTTCTTCTAGAAGGGATTAAAGAAATTCGTAATCTATTACAAAATGATGAGTTTGATAATGAAAATCTGAAAAATAAACTTGAGGAGCTACAAAAAATTTCTCAAAGTGTTGGCGAAGAAATTGCTAGTTCAGCTAAGCCAGAAGTGAACGACGAACCAAAAACAAATTCTGATGAAACAGTTATCGATACGGATTTCACGGATGATTAGTATTTATATAATATCTATATAAATTTAATTGCTTAATATTTACTAATTGATATATAATTATTAATAAATAATTTTATCGGAGGATTCTTATGCTTAGTTTATATTTTTTAAAACTATTCGTTTATGCCATTGTTACTGGTTTTAGTTCACTTTTTATATTTGGGTTTTTATCTAACGATCCCTCAAGAAATCCAAACCGAAAAGATTTCGAATAAGATATAGTATAACGTAAAGTACTAACCTTATTTAGAAATACGGTTAGTACTTTACGTTATACTATATCTTATTCGAAATCTTTTCGGTTTGGATTTCTTGAGGGATCGTTATTGTGGTATAGTAATTACTATAGGTTTCTTAATATTTAACTTGCGAGTGTAGCTCAGTGGTAGAGCGCAACCTTGCCAAGGTTGATGTCGCGCGTTCGAATCGCGTCACTCGCTTATAAATATATAAATTTATATGATAATGTCAATATATATATTTTACGAATTGATTAGACTTAAAATAAGAATGTTCCTAAAATACTAAAAATTAAGATATAATAATAGTAATAATCAAACCAAATCAAATTATGTTAAAACACGACCAATTAATTATTGGAGGCAAAGTTTTTAATTCTCGCCTTATTGTTGGGACTGGAAAATATAGAAGTTTAAAAGAGATGGTAGAATGCTTAGCAAAAAGTGAAAGTGAAATGGTCACAGTCGCTATCAGAAGACTTAATTTATTAAATATTTCCAGAAATGATAATTTAATAACAGCCATTAACTGGAAAAAGTTTTGGTTATTACCAAATACTGCTGGTGCAAAAACAGCTGAAGAAGCTATTCGATTAGCATTTTTAGGCCGTGAATTATCTAAAAGGATTGGTCAAAAAGAAAATAATTTTATTAAGTTAGAAGTGATATCTGATCCTAAATATCTTTTCCCAGACCCAATAGGGACATTAAAAGCAGCAGAATTTTTAGTTAAGAAGGGTTTTATTGTATTACCATACACAAATACTGATCCAATGTTAGCAAAACACCTGGAGGATATTGGATGTTCTACTATTATGCCTTTAGGTTCACCTATCGGTTCAGGACAAGGTATTCAAAGTATAAACAATATTCAAATCATTATTGAGAATTCTAAAATACCAGTGATTATAGATGCCGGACTTGGCTCTCCCAGTCAAGTAGCACTTGCTATGGAATTAGGAGCTGAAGCTGTTCTTATTAATACAGCAATAGCACAAGCAAAAAATTCTAGGGGTATGGCTAAAGCTATGAACCTTGCTGTTCAAGCAGGTAGGCAAGCTTATTTAGCAGGACAAATGCGCTCATATAAGTTTGCACAATCAAGTTCTCCTTTAAAGGGGTCAAATTTTTTAAATTTAAATAAAAAATAATTATAAAGCGCGGTAGTTAAATTTCTATTGTCAAGTGGCTTATCATTGAAATTTATTAGTTTTTAAAATGACAATATTAGAGTTGTTATGATAAACTAATTTGGAATTAAGAGATAGATTAAAAATTTCTACTATATTATTAATAACAATCAAAATTTTAAAAAGAATTAGTTCCACGATTTTTTAATCATTTTAGATCCGTAAGGAAGGAGAAGTTAGTGAATATTCCTAAATCCTTAACAACTTATTATTTTATTGTTGCAAGTAGTGAATTTTTATTAGTTGCGGAACCTGTTGAAGAAATTTTACGTGAGCGAGTACAACATTATCGAAGAGTGAAAAAAAATATAGATTTTTGGCTTGTACAATCCCCGAAATTTCTAGAGTCAGTTCAATTAATTGATTTACAGACAAAATTAAGACAAGCTAGAATAGATAATGAATGCTCAGCCATTGTTTCTATAGACAAAACTTTTATTACTTGGTTAAAATTAAGACTTAATAATGTTGCAATGGGAAGCTTTAATGCCCCAACAGGGGATATTACAAGTCCGTTAGCCTCTAATTTTAAAGTTGACGGAATCTCTAAGCAAAAATAATTTTAAAATAATAAAAAACCAATAATTATTAAAAGCCATATTTTAAACTTTAACTAAATTTTTTTATGGCAGAATTAATTATTCTTATTACACACTATTAAGGAATCACTTATTAATTCTGTAAATTGCTATAGCTAGTTAAAAAGAGAATTTAAATTAATGATTTGATCGTTTAATTTTTACTTTAGAAAAAAAGAACTTAAAAGATAATTTTATTTTCTCTAAAAGCTTTTATTTTAATCCAATTTAATTTAATCCAATTTAATAATAACAGATGATAAAATTATTTCCTCGAATTAATAGTATTTGGGATGAATATCGACCAACCTTAAATTATATTAATGATCTTGAAAAAGAACTAATATCTTTAAGTGATAATGAGTTAAAAAGTAGAACTTCAAAATTAAAATATTTTACTTCTAAAGAAGATGGTTTAGATAAACAAACATTGGCTGAAAGTTTTGCCTTAACTAGAGAAGCCTCTAAAAGAACAATTGGTTTAAGACATTATGATGTACAATTATTAGGAGGATTAGTTTTAAATGATGGCAAAATTGCGGAAATGAAAACTGGTGAAGGGAAAACTTTAGTTTCAACGTCACCCGCGTTAGTTAATTCTTTAGCGCGTAAAGGTGTTCATATAGTAACTATAAATGATTATTTAGCAAAACGTGACGCAGAATGGATGGGTCAAATACACCGTTTATTAGGATTGGAGGTTGGTCTTATACAATCAGATATGACAATAGCAGATCGTAAAATAAATTATTCTCGGGATATAACCTATGTAACGAATGTTGACTTAGTCTTCGATTTCTTAAAAGATAATATGGTAACGGATAAAAAAGAGTTAGTACAAAGACCTTTTAATTTTTGTATTATTGATGAGGTTGATTCTATTTTGATTGATGAAGCAAGGACCCCTTTAATTATATCACGTGATTCAGATTTATTGGTAGAAAAATATTTTAAAGCCAATGAAGCTTCTAAGTATTTAGAAGATAAAAAGCATTTTGAAATTGATGAAAAAGCAAAAAAAATAAGTCTAACAGAACAAGGTTTGAAACGCACTAAAATTTTATTAAAAGTTGATAATTTGTATAGTATCCAAGATCCATGGATCCCCTATATTTTAAATTCTTTAAAAGCTAGGTATCTTTTTTTCCGCGATATTCATTATATTTTAAAAGATAACCAAATTGTTATTATTGATGAATTCACAGGTCGAATAATGGAAGGTAGAAAGTGGGGTGATGGTTTACACCAATCTATCGAAGCAAAAGAAAATATTCAAAATTTAAGAGGAAGCGAAACTTTGGCCTCTATAACTTATCAAAATTTTTTCCGACTATATCCAAAAATATCTGGTATGACAGGTACGGCTAAAACTGAGGAATTAGAATTTGAAAATATTTATGATTTACCCGTTTCTATATTACCAACATATGAAAAAATGAAGCGTAAAGATGATTCGGATTTTATTTTTATTGATGAAATAAGTAAATGGAGGGCTATTGCTCAAGAATGCTTGAAGATGTATTCTACAGGTCGACCTGTTCTAGTTGGTACAACAACTATCCAAAATTCAGAAATACTTTCTCAATTATTAAACACTTATAGGGTACCCCACCAATTATTGAATGCAAAACCGGAGAACGTTAGTAGAGAATCAAAAATTGTAGCGCAGGCTGGGTGTTTGAATTCTATTACTATTGCAACAAATATGGCAGGCAGAGGAACTGATATCCTATTAGGTGGTAACCCTGAATTTAAAGCATTAGAATCTACTCGCTTCATATTAAAAAGATTATTAGGGAAAAAAAGATTTTTTGTTCCTGGTATTGATTTAAGAAAATTAAAAAGAGCTTTAAAGAAAAGTCCTAAATTAGTTATTTATTTACAAAAAAATTTAGATACACTATTAGCTTCTTTAGAGGTTTCAAGTAAGCAATTAAATCTTTTGGAAAATTTTATTTTTAATCTACATAGTCAATTATTAAATAAATATAAGGAAAAACAAAAAGAAGAATCTGAAATTGTAAAATCGCTAGGTGGACTTTATGTCATAGGGACTGAACGTCATGAATCAAGGAGAATTGATAATCAATTACGAGGTCGTGCAGGAAGACAAGGGAATCCCGGAAGCTCGAGATTTTTTTTAAGCTTAAATGATCCATTAATTCGGGTTTTTGGTGGTGATAAAATAAAAGAAACAATGCAAAAATTAAAAATTGAAAGTGAAATTTTAGATTCTAAATTCCTATCAGATTCTTTAAATTCTGCTCAACAAAAAGTTGAAGGGTTTTATTATGATCAACGCAAAACCCTAAATAAGTATGACCAAGTTCTAGATAAACAAAGAAAAGTTATTTATTATTTGCGTGAAAAAGTCCTTTCTACTATTATTATGCGGGATTTAGTTATGGAATTTAGTGAAGGATTTCTTGATGATTTTATAGATTACCTAGAATCACAGACCCGTGAGGGGAAAGACATTATTTTATCAAAAAAAATCCTTAGATTATTAAATCGTTTATCTATTTCAAATGGTATGATATATAACAATTTGGATAAGTTATCTAAATTAAAAAAATTTTTTTACGAGCAATTATGGGCAAGTTATGCTTGCAAAGAGTTTCGTTATTCTTGCTCAACAGATTCACGTGTATTAGATAGATACAACCAACTTATATTTTTTAAATATATTGATTTTTTTTGGTTTAAACATTTAGAAAATATGAATTTTTTACTTGATGCTATTAGTTGGGAAGCCTATGCACAAAAAGATCCTTTTCTTCAATATGATGAGAGGGCTACAAGCCTTCTAAATCTTACTCTTAAAGACTGCCGGGACTCAATTATATTTGAAATTTTTATTTCCAATATTATATTAACAGATATAAATTAAGACAAATAATTAAAGAGAAAATAAAGGAGAAAATATATGTACAAATTCTTTAATTTATGTTATTATACTTTCATCATTTAGTATTTATAATAAAAGATATAATAATATAAAACATTATGACAAAAAGAACATTAGGTGGAACGAATAGAAAAGTTGTAGCTGTTTCTGGTTTTCGTGCTCGAATGAAAAGTAAGCAAGGTATTAAAGTAATAAACAACCGTAGACGAAAAAAAAGAAAAAATTTAAGTATTTAGACAATAGATTTATAGAAAATTAATTTATATAAATTAAAAATATTTTATTATGACTTTTCAAGAAGAACTTTTAATTTTATTAAAAGCCCGTTATCCTATAATTTATGTTATAACCATTGAGGAAGACCGATTAGAATATACTATTCGGAATGCTATTATTAATAAAAGTTATAGTAACCTATATGTTTGGGATTTTATCGACGGGTATAAACTAAATCCCATAAAAAAGGAATTTGGTAAAAGAAATCCATTGGAAGCTATAGAATTTATTGAAAAGATAAATTCAAGAACTCCAAGTATTTTTATTTTAAAAGATTTTAAGAGGTTTTTAAAAGATTTAACAATCTCTAGAAAATTACGCAATATTTTACAACTTTTAAAAATCCAACCCAAGACTATTATTATTGTTGATTCTGAAGTTCAAATACCAAACGATCTTAAAGATCATATCACGATTATAAAATTTAATTTACCCACACCTAAAGAAATTAAAACAGAATTAACTCGTCTGAATAAAAACTTGACTGTTGAAGGGAATTTATCTCAACGAATATTAGAAAAAGTTATTCAGGCTTGTCAAGGTTTATCTTTAGAGAAAATTAGAAGAGTTTTGGGAAAAGCAATTGTTATTTATAAACAAATAGATCAGAATGCAATTCCGATAATTTTAAGAGAAAAACGTCAAGTTATTAGTCAAACCGAGCTTCTAGAGTTTTGGTCAGTTAAAAGTAAATTAAAAGATGTTGGTGGAGCTTATAATTTAAAAAAATGGTTAAACGCAAGAACTGAAATATTTTCTGAACAAGCATTAAATTATGGTTTGGTCACACCAAAAGGAGTGCTAATAATTGGTATGCAAGGAAGTGGTAAAAGTCTGATTGCAAAATCTGTTGCTTATGAATGGAAATTGCCACTTTTACGTTTGGATGTAGGGAGATTATTTGCTGGGGTTGTAGGGGAATCAGAATCTAGAGTTCGTGAAATGATTGCTATTGCTGAATCATTAGCTCCTTGTGTATTGTGGGTTGATGAAATTGATAAAGCTTTTAGTGATTCTGAACAAAATTTTGATAGCGGAACAACAACACGTGTTTTAGCTACATTTGTTACTTGGCTAGGGGAAAAAACTCTTCCTGTTTTTGTTATTGCTACAGCTAATGATATTTATTCTTTGCCTGTAGAAATATTAAGAAAAGGTCGATTTGATGAAATCTTTTTTCTTGGTATACCAACAGTTGATGAAAGAAAACTGATTTATGAAGTCCATTTAAGACGTTTTCGACCAGAGACTTGGCAAACTTATGATAGTAAAAAATTAAGTAAGCGTGCCCGTAAATTTTCCGGAGCAGAAATCGAACAAACTATTATTGATGCGATGTATGTCGCATTTAGTGAACAACGAGAATTTACAACTAATGATATTTTGATAGCTATCAAAGAAACTATTCCTATTCTGGATATTGATCCTTTACGTACAGAGTTAATACAGAATTGGGCAGCATCTGGAAAAATTCGTGTTGCTTAAAATTTTTTTTTAAGTTAAGTTTATTACTGTAAAATTCTATTATTAATTATTTATACGATTCAAAGATGATTAAAAGTGTTTTTAAATATTTGGCTAATTTAAAGTTAGCTATAATAATATTATTAGCCATTGCAATAGTGACTAGTATTGGTTCCATTATTGAACAAAGTAAAGAAATTCCATTTTATCAAAACACTTACCCAACATTAATTTTTAGTATCCCATTTTGGAAAATTCTTCTTTTTTTCGGTTTTGATAATATTTATAGTACGTGGTGGTTTTTATTATTGCTTAGCCTTTTAGGGCTATCTTTAGCTTGTTGTACAGTTCTTCAGCAGTTACCAACTTTGAAATTTTCTCGAAGATACTATTTTTATAAGCAAGTAAATCAATATAATAAGTTAACCTTTAAAATAAAATCAATTAAAGTCTTTCCAAGCCATTTGAGCTATGTATTATTAAAAAAAGAATATTCACTTTTCCAACAATCGAATAGTTTTTATGCCTATAAGGGATTGATAAGTAGAGTTGGTCCTATTATTGTACATTTAAGTATTATTTGTGTACTAGTAGGAAGTACATTAGGGGCGCTAAAAGGATTTAACTCTCAGGAATTAATACCTAAAACTGAAGTGTTTCATATCCAAAATGTTATAAAAAATGGTTTTTTTTCTTCAATACCTCAAAAAACTTTTCGGGTTAATGACTTTTGGTCAACATATAACTCTACTGGTTCAATTAAACAATTTTATACAGATGTTTCAGTCTTAAACGGTCGTGGTGGGGAAATCCAAAGAAAAACTATTTCTGTAAATAACCCATTATTATTAAGTGATTTAATAATATACCAAACTGATTGGGGAATATTAGGTCTAAGATTAAAATATATTAAGAATGATAATTCTACTATACGTCTTCAATTACCGATCTCAAAAATTAATACTTCGAATCAAAAAATTTGGATTAGTTCGTTGCCTAATACAAAACAAGGTACCAAAAGTTTTATTGTACTTATTAAAGATCATCGAGGGCAAATTAGTTTATATGATAATGATGGGAAATTTATCAAGACTATTAATATAGGAGATACTATTTATAATAACGATCTAATGAGTTTTAATTTTACTGATATAATTTCTTCTACAGGTATCCAGATTAAATCTGACCCAGGGATTAAATTAATTTATTTTGGTTTTTTATTTTTAATCCTAAGTAGTCTAATCAGTTATATTTCTTTTTCAGAATTTTGGTTATTGTATTTCCCGACAAAAGTTATTGCTGGTGGGAAAACAAATCGTGCAAAAGTTAAATTTAATCTTGAGTTCTTAAAATTTAAACAATCTTTTTTTTAACTAATCAATTGCAACTGGACATTTATACAAAATACCTGTATTATTAAATGCAAGGTAAAATATAATTCTGTGTTTTATCGATTTTTTAAGTTATAGCATATTAAAATAGTGAGGTCTAAAAGATGTTTGATCATCTTAGAGGAAATGTACTAGAATTGTTTTTCGGCGTCTATTGGATTGAAATTTTTATTTTTATTTTATTTTTGGTCCTAGGTTTCGTGCTAGAACAAAAATTTAATTTTAATAAACCTAGAAAATGGTTTTTAGCCTTTAATGGCTTAGTTTGTCAAAGAGTTCTTTCAGTTTTAGCTTACTATGTACCTTATTTAGATGTAGTGAATACACATATGCCTTTAATTGCTGAAACTCATCCTTTTCTTGTAAGGATTTTTTTACCAAATTATATAGCAGAATCAGTTAATATTATACAAAAGATACCATTCTTATCTTTTATTTATCTGTTGCTCGGGTATGGTATTTTAGTACGTTATAAAATACCAGAGGATAGATTTGTTAGGTTTAATATTATGTATGGCATAATAATTATCTCGTTCCAAGGTATTTTCCATGAATTATTTCTTAATTTTACAAATGCATTTGTTAAAAATCCAGCCGATAAGTCAGAAGCAGCATTATTAGCTTTTCTTGCTTGGGTTGTTATATTTATACCTTGTTTTTTAAGAGCTCTTTTTGGTAAGTATGAAGGTAATACATTTATGCGCGAAGCAATTGAAGTACATTTAGGTCGCGATGGTCCTGATTTTATTTGGTGGGATAGAACTAGAAAAGATCAAGCACCAAAAAAACCTAAAAAATAACTTTAGTAAGTTATTTTTTATGGGTTAAGATCAATAATTTTTGATTTAATCAAAAAATTTAATAGGCCGAGTTGGATTTGAACCAACGTAGGAAAACCAGCGGATTTACAATCCGCCCCCTTTAACCACTCGGGCATCGACCCTAATAGTTTATGATATTATAGTTTGCGTACACGAACAAATTTTTAAAAATACATTTTATCGTTTAGGAAAATACTCAGTTCTTTTTACTTTATGGTAGGTGTATTTTTAAAAGTTGTTCTTTATTTGAGAAAATGTATTATAATCCTTTTTTCCCTAGAGGGTGTTTCTATTGAACACTCTAAAATATTTATTTAAACTAATATAATCTCTTATGAAATTAGCTTATTGGATGTACGCAGGTCCTGCTCATATTGGTACTCTTAGGATTGCAAGTTCTTTTAAAAATGTCCACGCTATTATGCATGCTCCTTTAGGTGACGATTATTTTAATGTTATGCGATCAATGCTAGAAAGAAAACGTGATTTTACTGCTGTAACAGCAAGTGTTGTTGACAGACATGTTTTAGCAAGGGGATCACAAGAAAAAGTTGTTAATAATATTAGTAGAAAGGATAAGGAAGAAAAACCAGATTTAGTTGTACTAACTCCTACATGTACTTCAAGTATTTTACAAGAAGATTTGCAAAATTTTGTTAACCGTGCTTCAATTGAGACACAAGCTGATGTTTTATTAGCAGATGTGAATCATTATAGAGTAAATGAGATGCAAGCTGCAGATCGTACTTTAGAACAAATTGTACAATTTTATATAAAAAAAGCACAAAAAACTAAGCAATTGGACACAACTAAAACAATAGAACCTTCAGTGAATATTATTGGCTCCTTTAATTTAGCTTTTCATAATCAACATGATATTGCTGAATTAAAACGTCTGATGTCAGATTTAAATATAAAAATCAATAGTATTATACCAGAAGGGGCTTCGGTACAGGAATTAAAAAACTTACCTAAAGCTTGGTTTAATATAGTTCCTTATAGAGAGATTGGTCTCCTGACAGCAGAATATTTAAAAGATGAATTTGATATGCCTTTTATTGATACTACTCCTATGGGAGTAGTTGAAACAGCTAACTGTATTAGAAAAATCCAATATATCCTAAATGATAATAAAGCAGAGGTTAATTTTGAAAAATATATTGATATACAAACTCGTTTTGTTTCTCAATCAGCTTGGTTTTCTAGATCTATAGATTGCCAAAACCTAACAGGTAAAAAAGCAATAGTATTTGGTGATTCTACCCATGCAGCAGCTATGACTAAAATTTTAACAAAGGAAATGGGTATTAATGTTGTTTGGGCTGGAACTTACTGCAAGTACGATAAATCCTGGTTTCAAAAAGAAGTAGGGGATTTATGTGATGAAATTGTTATAACAGATGACCATAATTTAATTGGGGATTTAATAGCTAAAGTTGAACCGGCAGTAATTTTTGGTACGCAAATGGAAAGACATGTTGCTAAACGTCTAAATATCCCATGTGGTGTTATATCAGCACCGGTTCATATCCAAAATTTCCCCTTAAGTTACAGACCATTTCTTGGGTATGAAGGTGCGAATCAAATTGCAGACTTGATATATAATTCTTTCACATTAGGTATGGAAGATCATCTGTTAGAAATTTTTGGTGGCCATGATACAAAAGAAGTTTTAAGTGCAGGGTTGTCTGTAACTGAACAAGACTCAGAGATAAAATGGAATTTGGAATCACAGGCAGAATTAACAAAAATTCCAGGATTTATTAGAGGTAAGATTAAACGAAACACTGAAAAGTTTGCTCAAGAACAAAAAATGGAAACTATAACATTAGAAATTATGTATGCTGCTAAAGAAGCTGCAGCTTAAACCCTTATATCTATATTAATATAATCTTCTTGACATAAATAACCTAGTATTGATATGCTGTAATGGTATATCAATCAGTTACGGGACGTAGCGCAGTTTGGTAGCGTATCTGCTTTGGGAGCAGGGTGCCGCAGGTTCAAATCCTGCCGTCCCGAATAATAATATTTAATTACCTCTAGATATTAGAGTTAATTGCGCTTTTTGCGGAGTGGAGCAGTTTGGTAGCTCGTTGGGCTCATAACCCGAAAGTCGCAGGTTCAAATCCGGCCTCCGCTAGAATTTATATAAACTTATTAAATTTTCAGATTTAATTTTAGATTCATATAATTATGTCGCTTTATCCGAGTAAATATATGCCTGTTTTCGGTGGTAGTACTGGTGGTTGGTTACGTGCAGCAGAGTATGAAGAGAAATATGTCATTACTTGGAACTCTACTAAGGAACAGCTCTTTGAAATGCCAACTGCTGGTACTGCATTAATGCTTTTAGGACAAAATCTTTTATATCTTGCTCGTAAAGAACAATGCCTTGCCCTAGGCACTCAATTACGTCAATTAAAAATAAAGGATTACAAAATTTATAGAATTTTCCCAGGTGGAGAAATACAATTTCTACATCCAAAAGATGGCGTTTTCCCCGAGACATCAAATGAAGGTAGAACTCCAGTAGGAAAAAGAGATTTTTCTATTGGAAAAAATCCTAACCCAGCTTCTATTAAATGGAAATAAAAACTATAATCGGATAATCTTAGGTTTTTCTATAATCATAGTAAAGATATTAGTGTTTTCTCAAAATAAATATTTAATTTATCTTAGTTTAACTTGACGAACTAATACCTTCTCTTGTAGACTGGTAAGTATGAATAAGTAAAACTTTATATGCTAAATAGAGCATAATTATATGCTCTATTTATTAACATAACAAATAGGAGAGATGGCAGAGATGGTCGATTGCGTCTGATTTGAAATCAGATGAACGTTTATGCGTTCCGTGGGTTCGAATCCGACTCTCTCCTTATAATTTTTAACGACTCGAATAACTAAATAGTTAATTTTATATACAACTTCTACACAACTTGCCTAAAAGTGTTATACTAGTATATAATATAAGATAATGTTATACATTATTATATAATTTTTATTAAAAATAACAAAAAATGGCAAATACTAAATCCTCGAAAAAACGTATAAAAATTAATAAAAGAAACCGTATACAAAACAATTCGTATAAATCGCTTATAAAAAGTCATGAAAAAAACCATTTAAATCTTATTAAAGTTTCTAGTGAGCAAGTATCTAATGTAGGAGAAGAGAAGCTTAATTATACGGCTTTGCTTAGAGTTTCTTTTTCGTCAGTCGTAAGTCAGATTGATAAAGCAGTTAAGAAAAAAATTATTCATAAAAATACGGCTATTAGAAAAAAAACCAATTTATTTAAAAAAACTTTCCCTAAATTAAAATAAAATAATATTTTATTTTTCATTTGTTTTCAATATCCCGTTTAGATATAAAATATAGATATATAAAATTTAGATATATTATGAAAGATATTTTAGAGAATAAAAAGCAAAAATTTCCGATAATTCTTCCAGATTTGTCAGAAGTTCAACGGATAAGTTTTTGTTGGTTTTTAACAGAAGGATTACCTGAAGAGTTAACCAACTGTCCTTCAATATTAAATAAAAGAAGTGGTATTGAATTAATAATTTATGGGCAAGAATATAAAATTTATTATCCTAGTTTTGCTATTTTAAATGCTCTAAAGAAAAAAGGTAATTATAACTTAAGAGTTTATGTTTTAATGTCACTAAAAAAAAAAGAAACGGTGAAGAACGGTTCAATACAATCGGAAGACTTTTCGCCGAAAGAGCGGGTATTTTTTGGTGAAATACCTCTTATGACTGAGAAAGGTACTTTTATATTTAATGGTTGCGAAAGGGTAATTGTTAGTCAAATCATTAGAAGTCCTGGTATCTATTATAAACGGATTCAAAAAGAGAAAAAAGTTTTTTATGAAGGAACAATTATTTCAAAGCATGGGTCTTGGTTAACATTTGAATTAGAATATAATTTAATTTGGGTTAAATTTGATAAGCAATATAAAATCCCTATAAATTGGTTTCTAGTTGGCTTTTCTTTAGAAGAGCATGAAATCTATCAAACGGTTCAAAACTATGAGTTCTTGCGAAAAAGTGTTAAATCTTTGAATTCAGTTATTTATGACAAAATGTTTCATAAGTCTACTTTTGGAAGTTATAATAAAAGTATGTTAATGTCAGTTTTTAGAATACGTGAACTTATAACTGAACGTCTTTTAAATAAGAGTTTATATGATCTTGGTGAAGTAGGTCGTATTAAACTTAATAAGAAATTAGGGATTAGTTTACCAGCAAATATAAGAATTTTAACTTCTTTAGATATTCTAAAAGCTATTGATAAGCTAATTCATATTAGTTCTTATAATGAAAAGCTTGATGATATAGACAATTTAGAAAACAGAAGAGTACGTTCGGTAGGTGAGCTTTTACAATTACAAGTACGCGTAGCTCTTAATCGACTAAGAAAAAAAATTACTACCGATGAAAAATTAACACCCGATATGTTCCGGGTTAAAAAATTAAAAAGTAGTACTTATGATAAAAAGTCTAAGGATATAAAAATTAAATCCAATAAGGGAAAAGTTAACCAAACTTTTGAGGAAGACATACCCCTAGAGGAAACTTTAATGCCTAATGATTTAGTGAATGCAAAAGTTTTAACTTCTGTCATAAGAGAATTTTTTGGCCTAAGTCCTTTATCACAATATTTTGATGAAATAAATGCTTTAGCACAACTTACACATAAACGTCGAATTAGTTCTTTAGGTCCTGGAGGTTTAAATAGTGAACATGTCAGCTTCGCAGCAAGAGATATTCACCCAACACAATATGGACGTTTGTGTCCAATCGAAACTCCTGAGGGACAAAAAGCTGGTTTAATTGCATCCTTAGCGACACATGCGAAAATTAATAATTATGGTTTCATAACAACTCCTTTTTTCCGTGTCTATAAAGGAAAAGTATTAAGAGAATTAGGGCCAATTTATTTAACTGCAGAACAAGAAACTATATACAAAGTTGCATCTGGGGATGTTTTATTAACGAAAGATGAGTTTTTCCAAACTACTTCAGTTCCTGTACGCTTTTATAATGAATTTATAATTGTGGATTCCGTTAGTGTTGATTTTATAGCCGTTTCTCCTATACAAATTATAGCAATAGGGGCTTCTCTAATACCGTTTTTAGAGCACGATGATGCTAACCGTGCATTAATGGGTTCAAATATGCAAAGACAAGCTGTTCCTCTATTATATCCAAAAAAACCTATTATTGGTACAGGTATTGAACACCAAATAGCAATAGATTCACAAGTAGTGATTATAAATTTATTAAATGGAATTGTTGATTCTGTTTCGGCAGACCGTATTATAATACTTGATAATAAAAATATTGGAAGTTCTAAAGTTTACTTTTTAGATAAGTATCGTCGTTCGAACCAAGAAACTATAATTAATCAAAAACCATTAATTTGGACTGGTGAAATTGTAAAACCTGGTCAAATTATTGCTGATGGGCCCGGAACTGACGGAGGAGAACTCGCGTTAGGTCAAAATTTAACGGTTGCTTATATGCCGTGGGAAGGTTATAATTATGAAGATGCTATTCTAGTTAGTGAAAGATTAGTTCAAGAGGATCTTTTTACTTCAATTCATATAGAAAAATATGAATTACAGCTTGTAGATGATAGCGCAAGTGTAGAAGAAATAACAACATCAATCCCGAATATTGATGCGGAGTCTATAGTTAATTTAGATACAAATGGTATAATAAAAAAGGGAACGTTTGTTAATGCCGGTGATATTTTAGTAGGTAAAATTACCCCTATAGTAGAGGATGAGGAATTACCGGAGAGTAAATTATTAAGGGCAATATTCAATATTAAATCACCAGAACCAGAAGATACTTCTTTAAGAGTACCAAATGGTATTTCAGGGCGAGTTATTGAAATACAAACAGCCTCACGTGAAAAAGGAGATAATTTAGCTTCTGGTGTATACGAATGGGTTTGTATCTCTATAGCGCAAATTAAAAAAATTCGGATTGGTGACAAAATTTCGGGAAGACATGGTAATAAGGGTGTTATTTCAAAAATAATTCCAATACATGACATGCCATTTTTACCTGATGGTACAGTAGTGGATGTTATTTTAAATCCTTTAGGTGTTCCTTCACGAATGAATGTAGGTCAAATTTTTGAATGTTTATTAGGCTTTGCGGGAGATTACTTAAATCGTAGATTTAAAGTGGTTCCATTTGATGAAATGTATAGACCAAACGCTTCACGTATATTAATAAATAAAACTTTAAAAAAAGCTGCTAAAAAAACTAATAAATCTTGGCTTTTTAATAAATCTTCCCCTGGTAAAATAATATTAACAGATGGAAGAACTGGTGAACTTTTTGATAATTCTATTCTTGTTGGAAAGCCTTATATTTTAAAGCTTATTCATCTAGTAGATAAAAAAATGCATGCACGTTCAACGGGTTCTTATTCATTAGTAACTCAACAACCATTAGGAGGTAAATCAAAACATGGTGGTCAAAGATTTGGAGAAATGGAAGTTTGGGCTTTAGAAGCTTTTGGGGTAGCATACACTTTGCAGGAATTACTAACTATAAAATCTGATGATATAAACGGACGACACGAAGTGTTTAACGCCATTATTAAAGGTCATCCAATACCTGAACCAGGTGTTCCTGAATCCTTTAAAGTATTACTAAGAGAATTAAATGCTTTAGGATTAGATATTACGACACATCAAATTGGTAAATTCAATAATGGGGAAATGGCATCCTATAAAGTTAACCTATTAACTCTTGTTAAATCTAAATTACTCTAAAGCTTGAGTTTATTTCAAAGTTATAAAACTATTTATTTGTATAAAATTATGAAAAACATGAAACAACAATTTGAGTATGTTAAAATTAATTTAGCTTCACCTGAGCGTATTAAAGAGTGGGCTGAAAAAATTTTACCTAACGGCGAGATAGTTGGTGAAGTTACTGAACCTGAAACGATTAATTATCGAACTCATAAACCTGAAAAAGGTGGGTTGTTTTGTGAAAAAATCTTTGGTCCTATCAAAAATTGGGAATGTACTTGTGGTCGTTATAAGCACAAAGAGCCAGAAACGTTAATTTGTGAAATTTGTGGTGTAGAATTGACAGAATCTCGAGTACGTCGACATAGAATGGGTTATATTAATTTATTATCACCAGTTGTACATATTTGGTACTTAAAGGGGTCGCCTAGTTTTTTATCCACTATCTTAGATTCTTCAATAACCAAACTTGAAGGTGTTGTTTATAATGGTAAGGAACCTGAGCAAGATCAGGATGTTTCAAAATATGATGATTTTTTTTATGATACAGAAGGTGAGGGTTTTGTTTATGGTAAAAAACGTCAAGGGGCAGAAATTTTATATGATAGATTAAAACGAATTGATTTAAAAGAAGAGATTGCAAGTAATCGTAACATAATGTTTTGTTCTAACGTTACAAAAGCAGTAGAGGATGCAATTAAAAGAATTCGTATATTTGAAAATTTTTTAACGACTAATACAAGACCAGAATGGATGGTGTTACATTTTCTTCCTGTTCTTCCCCCTGGTATTAGACCAATGGTAAAATTGGATAATGGAAGGTTTGCTACTTCTGACCTAAATGAACTTTACCGAAAAATCATTATTAGAAATAAAAGACTAAAACGCTTATTGTCAGTACACGCACCTAGTGTTGTTATTCTAACTGAAAAACGAATGATTCAAGAGGCTGTTGATACACTGATTGATAATGGTAAACGAGGTTCAAAAGTCTTAGATGCAAATAAACGTCCATTAAAATCCTTAGCTGATATTATTGAAGGTAAACAAGGACGATTCCGTCAAAACTTATTAGGTAAACGAGTAGACTATTCTGGTCGTTCTGTTATTATTGTCGGCCCTCAATTGGAGTTAAACCAATGTGGATTACCTTATGAAATGGCAATCGAATTATTTTTGCCATTCATTATTTATAAATTGCTTTCCCAGGGTTTATCTCATTCAATAAAAAAGGCTAAAAAAATTATTTATAGTAACCAATCTTTTATTTGGTATTTAACAGAGGAAATATTAAGAAAACATCCTATTATTTTAAACCGGGCACCTACTCTTCATCGTTTAGGTGTGCAAGCTTTTGATCCCGTATTGGTTAGGGGACGAGCTATTCAGTTACATCCTCTTGTTTGCCCAGCTTTTAATGCAGATTTTGATGGTGACCAAATGGCAGTACATATTCCTCTATCTTTTGAATCGCAATTGGAAACAAGATTGTGTCTTTTAGCTCCTAATAATTTTTTGTCGCCTTCTACTGGTGAACCAAATATTCAACCATCACAAGATATGGTTTTAGGTTTTTATTACTTAACCGCACAAAATAGAATGGGCTTAAAAGGTTCAAACAATTATTTCTCTAATTTTAATGAAGTAATCTCAGCATATGAACAAAAACAACTACAATTACATTCATCTATTTGGGTTAGGTGTCCAAAGGATATTACGTTAGATACTGAACTAAAATTTTTAAAGACTATTGTTCTAGCTAATACTCAGACTCTTCATATTTATAATAATTTACAACGTAAAGAGACAAAAACCGGACAATTATTAGTCCAATATATTCGAACTACACCTGGTCGTATTATTTTTAACCAGTGCATTAATGATATATTAAATAAATAGGAGGCATAAGAAAATGTTAAAGCAATCAAAAATATTTTCTAATAACATCATTAATAAAAAAGAGTTAAAGAAAATTATTGAATGGGCATTTAAAAATTATGGTCAGAGAAAAGCTGCCTATTTTGTCGATCAATTAAAAGAAATAGGGTTTGAATACGCTACAAAATCTGGGATTTCTATAAGTATTGAAGATTTAAAAATATCACCTGCTAAAACGGCTCTTATGGAGATTGCATCTAATGATGTTTTTTTAGCAGAATCACAAGCAAATAATGGTGAGATTACCGAAGTAGAACGTTTCCAGAGAATTATTCATATTTGGAATAGTACGAGTGAGGAATTAAAAGATCGATTAATAGAATTTTTTAAAAAGAATGATCCTTTAAATTCAGTATATATTATGGCCTTTTCTGGCGCACGGGGAAATATTGCACAAGTTCGACAATTAGTCGGTATGAGAGGCTTAATGTCAGACCCAAATGGTAAAATTATTGATCGGGCTATCGGAGCAAATTTTCGCGAAGGTCTATCAATTACAGATTATATTATTTCCTCTTATGGTGCTAGGAAAGGTTTAGTTGATACAGCAATAAAAACCGCAGATTCGGGTTATCTAACAAGAAGACTTGTTGAAGTTGCTCAAAGTATTATAATCAGTGAATTAGATTGTAAAACAGAGCGAGGTATTTTTTTAGAGGAAGACGTAGAAAAAGATGAAAAAGGGTTTTTGTCTCTTAAAGAACTGCTTAATGGCCGTGTACTAGCGTCTACAATCTGTAAACCAGGAAGTACAGAAATTATTGCTTTAAGAAATCAAGAAATAACGTCAACTCTTATTGATAAATTAATTAAATTCAAAATTATTAAAGTATTAATTAGATCTCCATTAACATGTGAATGTAGAAGAGCAATTTGTCAACAATGCTATGGCTGGAATTTAGCACTAGGTACTTTAGTGGAATTAGGTGAAACAGTTGGTTTAATTGCAGCACAATCTATTGGTGAACCGGGAACACAATTAACTATGAGAACTTTCCATACAGGAGGAATTTTCACAAGTGAATTAATTCGTCAGGGACGTGCTCAATGTTCTGGTTATATAAATTTTTTGCCAGAGTTAAAAGTTAGCCCTTACCGTACTAATTATGGACAAGATGCTGTAGTAAGTGAAAATCAATCTTGGTTAGCAATCATAAATTATGCAAATGAAAGAGTAAAAGTGAGGGTTGAAGCTCGTACGATAATTCTTGTAAATAATAAGAATTACATTAAGCGTAATCAAGTGTTATTTGAAGCTGCTCCGAAGATAAAAGAAATAAATTTAGCTGAGAAAGAAATTAAATATATTTGTGCAAAAGAACCGGGTGAAATATTTTTGGAAAAAAATGGCTTCCCTCAACTAGCAGTCAATGAAAATTTTAGTAAACGAAGTAAAAAAAATTATATTTTTTGGGTTTTGTCTGGTCAAGTTTTTAGTATTGCATTTAATACTAATCTACGAGTAAGGAAATTAGAAAAAATTTATAAAAACCAAGCTATAGCCCAATCAAAAATGGTTACGACTATAGGAGGTTTTATTCATTTATCTAGAAATAAATTAACCCAAGAAATAAACAGTCTAAGTATCCAAAATTCTTCTTATGGATTAAATAATTTCAATATATTTATAGAGAGAAATAATATTGAAGTTATTAAATGTAAAGTCTACTTATCCCCTACTCATGAAATAGTATTAAAACCAGAATTACTTAATAATTATTTATTTTCTTTGGGTGTTTTACACAATAAGAAATATAAAACAAAAACTGGTGGAAAATTCTATATTTCAAATTTTTATAAGCCAAGCTTATTTAGCCAGCAGTCAGGTAATAATTTTAATAATAAATTAAAGCCAGGCTCAACAATTTTTTATATACCAGAAGCTGTAGTTCAAACAACTGCAAATAAAAAAGATTTTAAATTTAAAAAGGGAGATTATGTAAAAAAAGATATAGAAATCTTTCCTAATTATATTAATAATATAGAAGGTTTTATAGATTTTGAAGTTGAAAAACGAATTAAGTATATTAGTATTAAGCCAGGACAGAGGTATCTGTTGGATAAAAAACCGAAGTTATTTAAAGAATATAATGAACAAGTTTATTATCCTGGAGAGTTAATATTAGATAAATTTGAAGTTAAAGTTTTAAGTTATCTAGAATTTAAAGACATTAATAGTGAGACCTATTTATATATTCATCCTATAACTCGTTATGAATTTACCAATGAACGTTCAGTTAAAATTTTTAAATCAAATTATTTCGCACCTCTTAATCTATTAGTTGAAAATTTTAATTTACAAGTTGTCTCTGGTCAGCAAATTAAAATTGATTATCCAATACAATTTGTCGATTCTCCATTAACAATTGATTATTCGCTTCAATCAAATGATACAGAATTAATCTTTGAGTATAAAGGACCACAAAAAAAGAATTCTTATGGCCAAGTTAATCTAATTTATTCACAAACTTTTCTTTTTGATTCGGTGATACCAAAAGAAATAAAGAAAACGGATGTCTCTTTAAATTTGCTTGTAGAGGAAAAACAATTTATTGATCCTTATACCGTTGTTGGTTCTTTTGATACTATATTCCCATTTGATAATTTTGTTTACAGTGTAAAAATAAAACGGAATAACATAAAGTCTAATATTTTATTAACAACAAAATCTGATTATGAAGAAATTTTTTTAGATAGTTTTACTCATAAATATAAACAAAACCAATTTTTAAAAGTAAATAAACTTTTCAATAATAATGTACTTATTAAAAATTCTGGATTAATGGAGCAAGTCGTAGGTAATAAAATTGCTTTACATTTAGGTCAACCTTATTTTTTCTCTACGGGAGCTTTAATTCGAAAAATCCCTGGTGATTATATTAAAGGACAAGAAAATTTTGGGCAATTAGTATACGAAAGATTAAAAACTGGTGATATAGTGCAAGGTTTACCAAAAATTGATAATATTTTAGAGGCTCGTAAGCCTAAAACTGAAGCTCTCCTTGCAACTAGACAAGGTTTTATTAAATCAATCAAGTATACCTCTAATCTCATTTTAATTAGTACAGTGCCCTCTAAAAGTTATGATTATTATATAGCATCACGTTCTGAAAGATTATTAGTTAAAAATTATGAATCTATATCCGTCGGACAACCGTTAACTGAAGGTCCCTTAAATCCCCACACTCTTCTTCATGTCTATTTTCGATATTTTTGTTCCTTAGGGACATTATCTATTTATGAGTCAGCTTACCGTAGTTTAAAAAAATTACAAACATTATTATTGACATCTGTTCAAGCCATATATATTTCACAAGGAGTTATAATTTCAGGGAAACATGTAGAGTTAATTGTTAGAGAAATGACACATAAAGTTTATATAGAATACCCAGGAAAAACAAATTTCTTACCTGGGGATATTATAGATTTAGATCAAGCCCAATATATTAATCTTTGTATTAAAAATAGTAATAAATTAGGATTTCGTCCTATTTTGTTAGGTATTACAAAATCTTCTTTAAAAACCGATGGTTTTTTAGCTGCAGCGAGTTTTCAAGAAACAACACGAGTTTTAACACGAGCAGCTATTCAAGGAAAAACTGATTGGCTTAGAGGCTTAAAGGAAAATGCTATTACCGGACGATTAATACCAGCAGGTACGGGGTTTTATGCTAATCAAGATATTACTTTTAATAAAGTTTTATTGCCACAAAAATTAATAACAAAAAAAGATAATTTAAGTTTGAAAAAACAATTAAAAATGAAACAAACAAAATTAAAAAAATTAATAAAATTTAAGTATAATAATTAAATCCCTTTATAATTTTATAATTAAAAGGTTAAAAGTCTGCTATACTAGTTATCATATAAATTAACACAAAAATAATTATTATTTAATTTAAGAAAAATGTTTTAAGTAAAAAAGTTAAGTATAAAATATTTTAAAATAAAAAGGATTATTATTTCTATGGCTAAAATTGAATTGGCTCAACTTTTAGATGCAGGTGTACACTTTGGACATAAGGCTCATCGATGGAATCCAAAAATGTTTCCTTATATATATGCAGAACGAAATGGTATACATATTTTAGATTTAATCCAGACAACTGAGTTTTTAAAACGCGCTTGCGATTTTAGTAAAAAAGCCTCTGCAAAAAACCAAACTTTTCTATTTGTTGGGACAAAAAAACAAGCGTCTTCTTTAATTGCTATTGAAGCTCAAAAATGTGGTGCATTTTATGTAAATCACCGTTGGTTAGGTGGAATGCTAACAAACTGGGTAACTATAAAAGGTCGAATTGATCGTTTAAATCAATTAGAAGAACAAGAAAAGTTAAATTCTTTTAATAATCTACCTAAAAAAGAAGCATCAAATTTAAAAAAAGAATTAGAAAAACTTAAAAAGTATTTTAATGGCGTGAAGGGGATGAAAAAAATCCCTGATATTTTAGTAATAATTGACCAAAAACGCGAAATTATTGCTATTCAAGAAGCACTTTCTTTAGATATTCCTATTATTTCGATTCTTGATACGAATTGTGACCCAAATTTAGCTACAATACCAATCCCTGGTAATGACGATTCAATTAGATCAATCAAATATATTATTAAAAATATAGCAGATAGTATTTGCTTGGGACAACAAAATTCTCTAAAAATTTAGAAAAGAAGGTCAAAAGTTAATCACAACATTAAAAATTAGGATAAAATATTACTATGACTTTAGAAATTAGTTCAGCACTAGTTAAAGAATTGCGACAAAAAACTGGTGCTGGTATGATGAATTGTAAAAAAGCTCTTCAAGAAACAAATGGTGATTTTGAAGAAGCTGTTAAGACTCTACGTCAGAAAGGCTTGGCTGCTGCGGATAAGAAAGTTGATAGAAAAACTATTGAAGGTGTTGTAAGTAGTTATATACATGCTGGTGGAAAAATTGGGGTTTTAGTTGAAGTTAATTGTGAAACAGATTTTGTTGCACGTCGTAAAGAATTTCAAGAATTAGTTCAAAATATTGCAATGCAAATTGCAGCTTCACCTGAGGTTCTTTATGTTAACACTAATGAAATACCAAAAGAATTTTTCCTTGCAGAAAAAGAAATTGAATCCGAGAAACAAGACTTAGTTAATAAACCTGATGAAATTAAAGAAAAAATTATTTTAGGTCGAATTGAAAAAACCTTAAAAAATTTAAGTTTGCTTGATCAAGCATTTATTAGAGATTCAAATATTACAATTGATGAATTAATAAAGGAAAAAATCACTCTTTTTGGTGAAAATATTAAAATTAAAAGATTTACTCGTTATACACTAGGAAGTTAGGATTACGTATTATTTCAAAGCCAAAAAAAATTACAGAAGTTATTTCCAAATAGAAATAACTTTATAAACTTTGAAGATCCTAGTTAGTCATTACATGATAGAAAAGTTTTCTATTTAAAATTTTTCTTTTTTGGGTATTTTAAACTATAATTATTTTAATTTTGGTTCCATAGCATTCATCTGTATGCGTATTTTTGCATAAGGTGTTATAATTTATCTCTTTACTAAAATTAAATATGAATATTCTGGAAAGTACTAATTTTATTAACTTGAACTCATTAATCTTTTTATCAGATATCGAAGTTGGAAAACATCTCTATTGGGAATTAAATGATATTACTTTTCATGGCCAAGTATTAATCGTTAGTTCTCTTGTAATATTATTAACACTTGTATTTTCGTTTTTAGGAACTTCAAATAAGAATATCGTTCCTAATGGTTGGCAAAATTTTATGGAATCAGTTGTTGAATTTATTAAAGATATCGCTCAAAACCAACTTGGTGAAACGGCTTATCGACCATGGTTACCTTTTATTGGTACTTTATTTCTATTTATTTTTGGCTGTAACTGGGCAGGTGCCATAATACCGTGGAAATTAATAAAGCTTTCGGAAGGTGAATTTGGAGCTCCAACAAATGATATAAATACAACAGTAGCATTAGCTTTATTAACATCGTTTATGTATTTTTATGCAGGCTTAAGTACAAAAGGATTTGGATATTTTAAACGATATATAGAACCTACACCTCTTTTATTACCAATTAATATTTTAGAGGATTTTACAAAGCCTCTTTCACTAAGTTTTCGACTATTTGGTAATGTTTTAGCAGACGAATTAACTGTTTCTGTTTTAACTTTATTAGTTCCTTTGATTGTACCCTTACCAGTTATGCTTTTAGGGGTTTTTGCTAGTTCAGTACAAGCTTTAATTTTTTCAACTCTAGCTGGTGCATACATTGCTGAAGCTGTTGAAGGACATTAAGGATTGTATTAGTATTTTTATTATCTAAAGGAATATATTAGAAATTTGTTAATTTTTTCTTATCTAACCCATGAATAAATTATATGGATTCAATTGTTTCTGCTGCATCCGTTATAGCTGCTGGTCTTGCTGTTGGTTTAGCTGCGATTGGCCCTGGAATTGGTCAAGGTACTGCCGCTGGTCAAGCTGTTGAAGGTATTGCTCGTCAACCAGAAGCAGAAAATAAAATCCGTGGTACTTTACTTTTAAGTTTCGCCTTCATGGAAGCTTTAACAATTTATGGGCTAGTTGTAGCTTTAGCTTTATTATTTGCAAACCCATTTACTAGTTAATAAACAATAGCTAAGACGTTTTTTTATTTAATTATTGAATATATAATTATAAACGTCTTGGCTATTACTATCAATCAGTTATCCTTTCCCCACAAAAATTTTATTTTTAATACTAAAACTAAAAGATGTTTTATAACTATAACTCCATTTTAATAATAGGAACCGAAAAAACTGGAGGACTATTTGATTTTGATGGTACATTACCAATTATAGCATTACAATTTGTACTTTTTATGTTCATTTTAAATTTTATCTTATATACACCTCTTTTAGATAGTATTGATGAGCGAAATCTTTATATTAAAAAAAGTTTAGATGAAGCTACAAGTGTACTAACAAAGTCTAACCAATTAAATGTAAAATATGAAGCAAAAACATCCAAAGCCCGTAAAGCAGCTAAATTAGATTTATTAACCTATCAAAAGCTATATAAAGATATCTTAGAGGAAAAAATGAGGTCTTCTCAACTTTTTATTGATAAATTTTTAATTGAAACAACTGAAAATTTTGAAAATAACAAGGATAGCATATTAACAAGCTTTGATAATGAAATTGATTCTTTAAGTAGTCAAATTATGGCAAAGCTTCTTACTTAAGTATATTTTTCTTTTTTAAGAATTAAGAATAACTAGCACCGATGAAAATTTACAAATATTAATTAATTAATAAAAAAATGAAAAGTTATCTAGAGTACTTTGCATCAAGTGAAAATTTTGGAATAGCATTAAATACGGATATATTTGAAACAAACATTATAAATATAATATTGTTACTGGTAATCCTTTTTGTTGTTATAAAAAACTTTTTAACAGAAAATCTTACAGCGCGTAAAAAAAAAATTGTCGATGATATACAAAATGCTGAAACTCGCTTAGCAGATTCTAACAAACGTTATACTGAAGCTAAAAAACAGTGGGCACAAATGGATATCATAATTAAAGAGATAAATCATCAAATGGAAGTTACAAAGCAGAATGTTTTAAAACTTAAATGGGACCAAGGAAAAGAAGACCTTTCCAAAAAATTTACAACAGCAATAGCGGTTTTACGTAATCGAGAAAATAAAATTTTCAATGATGTTATTAAGGAAGTTTCGAAAAAAGCATTAAATCGTGTTATTTTTAAACTTCAAAAACAATTAGGGAAGGTGGAACAATCTGCTATTGTAAATCGGAAAATAATGCAATTAGGAGACTAAAAATGGCTAACACAATGTTTGGTTCAAAAATAGCAAATCCGTATTCAGAAGCTTTATTACAATTAGGCTTAAATTTGTATTTAAAAGAAGAAAATGCTGATACTCAAGTTTTCTTTCAAATTATTTTTGATATGGAGAATTTATTAACCATATTAAAATTAACTCCAGTATTAGAAAAATATTTAGCTAATCCTTTGATTCTAGATAAGGATAAAAAAAATGTTTTAGAAAAGTGTTTATCAAAAAAAACGAGTTCTACAACAAAAAATTTTTTAATGCTTCTAGTAGATAAAAAACGAATAGGTTTTCTTCAAATCATTACCCAAACTTTTTTAAATAAGGCTTATGATTTTGTTTGTCTTAAATTTGTTGAAGTTTATTCTGCCGCTACATTAAGTAAAGAACAAAAAGCACAATTAATAGAAAAACTTAAAATATTACTAGGCCCTGAATTCACAACTTCTAAAGTCTACTATTCTAAAATTAATGTAACATTCCGAGTGGATAAAGAAATTTTAGGCGGCTTTATTATTAAAGTTGATTCTAAAATCATTGATTTAAGTTTGCGTGGAGAATTAGAAAGCTTAGCTAAACAAATGGAAATAAACTTATTAAGTTAAAATTTATAATAATTATTTTGGGTAAGATGTTTCCCTAATTTTTTTAACTAAAGAAGAGGATTATTTTTATCCTATTTTTTCTGTAATTTAAAGTTCTTATTGAAGGAAGAAAAAAAATTGAGTATCTTATGACAAACCCTAATGAAATAAGTAATATTATTAGAAAACAGATTGAAGATTATAGTACCGATTTAAATATTGATATTATTGGAACTGTGTTACAGGTTGGGGATGGTATTGCTCGTGTTTATGGGTTAGATGAGGTAATGGCTGGTGAATTACTAGAATTTGATGAAGGTACAATTGGGATCGCATTAAATCTAGAGAACGATAACGTTGGGGCTGTTCTTATGGGGGATGGGCGAGAAATTTTAGAGGGTAGTACAGTAAAAGCAACAGGTCGAATTGCTCAAATTCCTGTAGGTGATAGTTTATTAGGTCGAGTTTTAGATCCTTTAGCCATACCAATTGATGGTAAAGGTGAGGCACCTTCAACAGAGACACGTCTTATTGAATCAATGGCTCCTGGTATTATTAGTAGAAAATCTGTTTGTGAGCCATTACAAACTGGTATTACTGCTATTGATGCTATGATTCCAATTGGTCGAGGCCAACGTGAATTAATTATTGGTGATAGACAAACTGGAAAAACTTCTATTGCTCTAGATACAATTATTAATCAAAGAGGACAAGATGTTGTTTGTGTTTATATTGCAATTGGTCAAAAAGCCTCTTCCGTTGCACAAGCGGTAACTAATTTACAAGAAAGAGAAGCCTTAAGTTATACTGTAATTGTTGCTGCAAATGCAGATCAACCTGCGACATTACAATACATTGCCCCTTATACAGGTGCAGCAATTGCTGAATATTTTATGTATACGGGTAAGCATACTCTAGTAGTATACGATGACTTATCAAAACAAGCATCAGCATACCGTCAAATGTCTTTATTATTACGTCGTCCACCTGGCCGAGAAGCTTATCCGGGGGATGTTTTCTATTTACATTCACGTTTATTAGAGCGTGCAGCAAAATTAAATGATGTACTTGGTGGTGGTAGTATGACTGCATTACCAATTATTGAAACTCAAGCTGGGGATGTTTCAGCATATATCCCTACTAATGTAATTTCAATTACTGATGGCCAAATCTTTTTATCAGGAGACTTATTTAATGCTGGGTTACGTCCTGCAATCAATGTTGGTATTTCAGTATCTCGAGTAGGTTCTGCAGCACAGATAAAGGCTATGAAACAGGTAGCAGGTAAGCTAAAATTAGAATTAGCACAATTTGATGAGCTTGAAGCATTCTCACAATTCGCTTCAGATTTAGATAAGGCAACGCAAGCTCAACTAGCTCGAGGCCAACGATTAAGAGAAATTTTAAAACAAGCGCAAAATTCCCCAATTCCTGTAGCTGAACAAGTAGCTATTATATATATTGGTACGAATGGATTTTTAGATGATTTAGAAATTAATGAAATTCCAACTTATTTAAAAAGTCTTCGTGAGTATATAACAAATTCTAAACCAGAATACCTGGAAATGGTAAATTCTTCAAAACAATTTACTGGTGAAGCTGAAACTATTTTAAAAAGCGCAATAGATGACGTAAAAAAAACTTTTAAAATTTAATATTACTAGACTTTAAACACTTAAAAATTTTTTAAGCGTTTAAAGTCTAATACTACTAAATTTAATTTAGAATAAACCTAATGTGATCGCTTTACTTATGGGTAAGCAAGCTCCGATACCTAACCATATAGCAACAAATGTTCCTATTAAAAAGACCGTTGAAGCTACTGGTCTTCTAAATGGATTTTGAAATTTATTAACATTTTCAATAAAAGGTACTGTTATTAAACCTAATGGCACAGAAGCCATCGCTAAAACACCTAATAATTTATTTGGTAGTACACGTAATAAATTAAACGTTGGGAAAAAATACCATTCAGGTAAAATTTCTAACGGAGTTGCAAATGGGTTAGCTTTTTCACCTAAAGCTGAAGGCTCCATCACTGCTAAACCAATAACTAATACAAAAGTTCCTAAAATACAAATAGGAAACATATAAAAAATATCATTTGGCCACGCAGGTTCACCATAATAATTGTGGCCCATTCCTTTTGCTAATTTAGCGCGTAATTTAGGATCTGTTAAATCCGGTTTTTTTAAGATTGACATAATATCTCCTATTATTATATTTATATTAAAAACTAAAATCTTATTTCTTAAATAAAGCCTATTTAATAGTATTTTTCTTTTTATAATGGTCCTGAAATACCTTGTTTTCTTATCATTAAGAAATGTGTAATCATTAGCGCAGCTGCAACTAACGGTAAAACAAAGGTATGTGCACTATAAAATCGTGTTAAAGTACTTTGTCCTACACTAACTCCTCCACGTAATAGTTGAACTATTGGAGGTCCAATAATAGGAACAGCCTCAGGTACTCCTGTTACAATTTTACATGCCCAAAATCCTACTTGATCCCATGGTAATGAATAACCTGTAACACCAAAAGACACTGTTGTAACCGCTAGAGTTACTCCTGTAACCCATGTTAATTCGCGAGGCTTTTTAAACCCTCCAGTTAAATAAACTCGAAAAACGTGTAAAATCAACATAAGTACCATCATACTTGCAGACCAACGATGAATAGATCGAATTAACCATCCAAAGTTTACTTCAGTCATAATATATTCAACCGAAGAAAAAGCTTCACTAATACTAGGTCTGTAATAGAATGTCATTGCAAACCCTGTTGCAACTTGAACTAAGAAGCATGTAAAAACAATACCACCAAAGCAATAAAAAATATTAACATGCGGAGGAACATACTTACTAGTAATATCATCAGCAATTGATTGAATTTCTAATCTTTCTTCAAACCAATCATAAACCTTACCCATAAATATAATTAGCTTTTGAAATTAAAAGTTTATCAAACACAATTAAGCTTAATTGCCAGAAACCAGATTTGAACTGGTGACACGAGGATCTTCAATCCACTGCTCTACCAACTGAGCTATCCCGGCTTTATTATAATACTTAGTATAACATATGATTTCTTTATAATGACTTTAGTTACTATAAAATACTAAAAGCTAAAAGAAAGGTATCAAATTTTAAATGATACCATTAACTTTAGCGAATTGATTATAGAATCTCAAAAATTTCTTCAAAAATTTTTTTAACTTTATAACCAGAATCAATTGATTCTAAAGGATCCTTTCTTAAACGGTGACGTAAACATAAAACAATAATTTTCTGAATATCTTCCATTAAAACATTTTTCTTACCTTGAAATGCAGCATATGCTTTAGCAGCTCTATTAGTAACTATATCTCCTCTTAATCCATCTACATCAAGTTCACTACATACCTTTGATATTTTTACTCTAAAGTCATAAGGTAATTCAACATTATCTAAAATATTTTGAGCATCAACAATCTTTTGCTTTAATAACTCCTGTTGATCTTTATATTTATCTACCCAAGCATAAGGGTTTAAATCGAACAAAGTTCTTTCTTCTACGATCCTTACTCTTAAATCAGGATCCTTAACAGTTCTTATTTCAGCATGCATTCCAAAACGGTCAAGTAACTGAGGTCGTAATTCCCCTTCTTCAGGGTTCCCTGACCCAACTAGAACAAATTGTGCTGGGTGGCGTATAGAAATCCCTTCTCTTTCCACTGTGTTCCAGCCTGATGCTGCAGAATCTAATAAAATATCAACTAAATGATCATCTAATAAATTAACTTCATCTACATATAGGATACCTCGATTAGCTTTTGCTAGTAAACCAGGCTCAAATGCTTTTATACCTTCTGTTAGAGCTTTTTCAATATCAATTGTTCCACATACTCGATCTTCAGTCGCTCCTAGAGGTAAATCTACCATAGGAATTTTTATAAATTCAGTTTCAGGATTTTCAAGTGTTTCATCTTCAGGGTGGCGATTAAAAGGATCATCTTTAATTACTTCAATTTCAGGTAATAAATCTGCAATAGCTCTTATGGTAGTAGATTTACCAGTCCCTCTATCTCCCATAATCATTACGCCACCAATTTTAGGATCAATTACATTTAATTCTAAAGCAAGCTTCATTTCTTCCTGTCCAACAATCGCAGTAAAAGGGAATATTGGGGTGCTTACACGTTTTAAATTTTGTTTATTCATTCCAGATTTAATTAATCAAAATATTTATAACTTATTTATATATACATATATACAATTAAAATATACATATATATATTATTAATGCAACACTTAAAAGTTTTGATCCTTTTAATTAAACTTATGAATACAATGTTTTTCCTAAACGAAATGCTAGTAATGCTGGTATAATGGCTAAACTTAATGCTATTAAAACTTGTGTATTTGTTAACATATTCTTAATTAATATTACTTATTTTTCTAAAAATTTAAACTCTTAATATATATTATAGTACTATTTATATATAATATAATATATTGATTATTTATTGAAAACTCTTATGATATTGATAAACTTAAAAATTAAATTAAAAATCTATAAAAATTAAAATGAATTCTTTATTTCCTTTAGTTTACTCAATTGCTTTATTTGTTTTTCTTTTTATAATTAGTTTCTATATCTTAAAACAAATAACTAATACTCAAAAATTAGAAAAAAAAATATTTAGATTACAAGAAACTATTAAGAAAGATAATGTTTCTTACGAAACCTTTTATAAATTAGGTCAATTATATCTAAAAAAAAAATTATTTTATAAAGCTATTTTACTATTTAGACAAGCTTTAAAGACTTGGAATCCTAATGATAAAATTGGGCTTGGAAGCTTATATAATACAATAGGATTTACATATTTTACTTTAAAACAA